TTTCTCAACAATGTCTTTGTCATTTGATCCAATAGCGTTCCGTTAGATAGGAACAGATTTGATAAATACTGATAACTCTCGGATAGAATATTCGAACGGAAAGACCCATTAGATAATGAACTATTGGTTCTAAGCCATCTCTGACATCTCTGGCGATGAATCAACAATTCGAAGTTATTTTCTTGCGTATTCTTGATGAACCAGCTTTGAGACAGCGATGTAGGAGGACTTGTTAGGGAAGTAAGAAGCTCCTTTGACATCTCTTGATCTGCAAAGAATTCTCGACGTGAAAACACAGGCGCATCGAAAAAGAATGGATTCGCAGGGTCCCAAAGAAATTGGCTTATTTGAAATTGAAAAAAGACTTGTTCTTTGTAAAATCGATCTCGTGTCTGGGACTGCATGCTTCCACTCTGCAAGAACTCCGAATCATTCTCTTGATGAGAAATGATCCGCGTGCCCCAAAATGACCGGGACCAATAGGGAAATCCCAATTCATTGGGCCTTTCGATCCAACCAAATAGATCGGGGTACCATATTCTAGGAGACCAAACTATGTCATTGAAGAAATCCTCCTCTATCTGTTGCTGGTCGAGGTCTCCTTCTCCAAATGCAACCCCTTCTTCCAATTCAAACTCCGATTCGTCTTTTTCATAGAGAAATTTCTGATCAACGCTAGAACAAAATCCATTTTGCATCATATCGAAGGGATTCCTTCGTTCGGACCGAAGAAGCAATGTCACTCGATCATTATCAAACTGACTGCCATCTTTTTCTGTCCGAGAGGATCCCACCAGAGTCCCTTCTCCTTCGAATACTTCTAATAGGCCACGAACTAGAGCAGAATCAGTCTCAACCAAATAAGAAGTGATCCCTTTTTTTTCAGCGGGTCCGGGTACAGACCAAAGATCATGAGCGACCGAGCCGGCAGAACAACTCAAAAGATAAAGAAGTATCGTTAATCTCTTCATGCTCGTTGCAAGCTCGAAGTACCAGTTGTACAAATAAGAACCCCCTTCCTTAGGGAATCTCTTCTTCATATAGATAGATATAGGATCTATGGGGCCATTACTTAGAAGTACATTTTGTGCAACAGCCCTTCCTATCTGATAGAAAAGGATCCCATGATCCGGAACCGGTCTTACCTTGGCTCGCAAATTCCAAGTTTGTCTATGAAGAGCGGATCGAATTGTATGAGTGTCTATAATGGATTTCTTCTGTGCAATACTAATGGATAGGGCCTCATTGGTAAGTGCTACAAGATCTCGTACACTGGAACCCATGGTTATGGACCCGAATCCATTAGGATGGGACATTTTCTTTTCCAAGTGAAATCCCCTAGTATATGAAAGAGTGAAAAAGTGCTTTCGTTGTTGTGGAATAAGAAGCCTTCGTAGCTTAAGGCATGTATTTAATTTATTCGGAGCTATTAGAGCGGGATCCACTTTTTTGGGAATATGAGTCGAAGCAATAACAAGGATATTGCTAGTGGAGCATCTTTCACAATCCCTGGAGAGAGAGTTCACTAATAGACCGAGGGATAAGTCATTCGACGCACGCACAGACAGATCATGAATGTTTGGAATCCAGAGTATGCAAGGGGACATTGCTTTTGCTAATTCGAATGTAAGGGGGATACTAAATCGGTCTAGTAGTAGTCTATCCCTATCCGTAGTTAGCTCATTTAGCAGCTCTATATCATCGATATCAAGGTCATCATCGCTATCGCTATCGTCACTCTCATCAATATCAATATCGTCACTCTCATCAATAGCGTAACTATCATCACTATCACTATAATCACTATAATCACTATAAAGATCGGCAGCGTCACTATCATAAGGATCGATCTCATAAGGAATGTCATCCAGGAACTTGTTCGGAACTACCGTAATGAAAGGAACATAGGAGTTTGTCGCGAGGGATTTGACCAAATAGGATCGTCCAGTTCCTATCGAACCTATCACTAAAATACCCCTAGAGGGGGATAGGGCTAAGCGGAGCGAAAAGGGTTTTCCATGAGATGGGAAATGAAAACGAGTAGCCCCACACGAGGTTTGTGAATAAGTGATTGTCTGAAAATGAGCAAGGAATATCCGTCTTTCTGCTAAACAGGATCTATTGAACTCATAATTCATTAGATCCTTTTGATGAATGTCAACTACGTATCGTAAGTAAATTGATCCCAGTTGTTCAACCATTTGATAACTAGAGTCATTCTTTGATAAACCATCACTATGAGTTAGACTCAATAGCATTTGATCCATCCTTTTTTCTGTCGTTAAGGTGGAGAACTGAACCAAGAATTCTCTTTCTTCATCCTCAATCAAATCACTGTTCGCGACCCAGGATTCTATTTGATCATCAATCCACTCAACGTTCACGTTTTTTCTTATCAATGAATAGATCTCTTTACTTGTACGACTTAGATGTCTCGTATTTCTCGAAAAAGTGATTCGATTGATGGGATTTGGTATGATCCTTAGGAAATCCAGGATACCGATGAGATTGCTATTCCAAAATTTCTTCTTAGAACCTATGGATTTGAACCCATAAGCGGGACCGCCACCCAATAGCATGTTAAAAGCAGAACCCCATATTGCTTCTAGAAAATAGACTAATTGTTCCAGAGCAACTAGAAAGAGATTCTTTAACCAGAAAGAATTCCGCTCAGATGTAGGATACCTATCCAGAAGTTTGCGCAACTCAATCATGTATGATGGAATCATCAAAGATTTGATCTTTTTGAAATCCGTCTGTAACTCACTAGAGGCTCGGGAAACAAAGAGAAGATGTGTACCAACGAGATATCCAGCAACAAGAAGAAGGAAAAGGATGAGGAACTCCCGAGCATTTGATGATCTCAGCCATAGGGGTGACTCATTATTTCGATGAATCATTTCTGCGGACAGAAGAAGATTCTGGAAACACTGACTCGAAATCTCACTGAGAGTCCATTTGGAAAGAATCGCCCACAATTTTGTCTGAAGAATCCACCATGATGTCTCCAGAATATCCTGAAAAATGGATATGTGACTCCGCAATAGGTTTGAAAAAGGATCTAAAAGGGCGAATTTTAGATATTTGAACCCTGTTAAAGTAAAGAACCACGGAATATAGGGTTGGAACAGATTCCATTTTGAGAGATTTGAAAAAGCACGCTCTCGTTGAAGGGTTCTATCCATCTGCCGTTTCTTAACCCTAAGACGCCGGTTTTTCCTCTTTTTGGATTTCTCAGCACATGAAGTGTGAATCAAACCCAGGTTTGAATTGAAATTGAGATACTGCTTCCCTTCGGAATCAAATAGATTCATATCTGAAAGAGGTGGACAATCCGTTCTTTCAAAATGGACTAGTTGTCCCTCTGTTAGAGGTGTTCCAGAAATGTCTGCGATCGAATAAATAGCTATACCAACGAATGGATCGGATCGAATTGGAAAATGGAAAGATTTGTCCAAGTTATACGTTTCGTCACCACTTTGGGGCAAATCGTTAGGTATGAATATCTTAGATACCTGTGACTCGATTGGTGAAATCGTATCTCGCTCCAAAAAAACATGTTTTTTTTTACCGACGCACAAAGAAAATCTTTTGTTGCGAATGAACAAGATATTGAGGAATTGTCCATACGTAAGATCCGAATGCTTGAGAAGGGCCTTTTCCACATAAAAAGGGAATCTTTTGTTACAATAGAACCAGAAGTGATGTGGATTATTCAAGAATCGAAGTCGATTTGCTTTAGAAAAAGAAGATATCAATGAACTTCTATGAAATGCTTTCACAGGATTCAGCCAATTGTCTCGATCGTGGGATATCATTGAGAAATAGGACTCCGTGTTATCAAAGTCTTTCCTCCAATTCTTTCTAGTAGGGAATGAGTCAATCATCCATTTTGTCTTATTGAACAAAAATGGTGATAGTGTGCCTCCATTGATCGAGAATTTCCATTTTTGGGAAGGATCATGATCATCCAATAAGAAGGGTTTCCATTTATTAAAAGGAACGATTTGAACACCTATTGATTCTAACAACTGATTGCAGAGTTGATCATTCGGCCCTTTCAATTCATAGATATAGATGGGGATCTCAGACCCAGGAATGGGGCCGATACTCAAAAAGAAAAAAGGAAGTGACTTCGACAAAAAGGAAAAAAAGAGAAGTGACTTCGACAAAAAGAAGAGAAGTGACTTCGACCAAAAGGGAAGTGAATTCGACAAAAAGAAAGATGCCTTCGACAAAAGGAAACGAGGTGACTTCGTCAAAAAGGGATGGGACTTCGACAGTTTGGCCATAAACTCGGCCCAATCAATCAAATATTGAGTCGGATTCATACGTAATCGATTCAGATGACTACATAATCGATTCAGATGAATACGGAATCGATTCAGATGAATACGGAATCGATTCAGATGAATACGGAATCGATCTCGATTCAGATAAATACGGAATCGATTCAGATGAATACGGAATCGATATCGAGATCGATGACTACCTAATCGAGATCGATGATGATGATATCGATCGAACACTACTTGAAATTGAAAACGCCTCTTCGCCTCAGAAATGAAATGTTCCAAATATTCCTGGAAATTTTGGGTCCATTTGTATCTATATGCATTAGGATCCCGATTCATGGATCTCTCGGTTCGAGAACTAAGAAGGTCGGACCCTTTCTTCGGACTTTTTTTCAAATTCGAGAGATGTTGGTTGATCGTATATTTCATTCTAGTTCTATGATTCAGAGTCTCATTTCCTATTGGATCCCCTTTCATTCCATAGTCGAAGTTGCGATCGGAGCGATTCATTACCATTAAAAAGAATCGATTTGCTAAATTTCTTAGGTACCCATAGGTGCTATATTGAATTTGAATCAGATTTCGGATCAATCTATATGGATTGACTGCCTCCATTATGTTGTTGCTAGCAAATACCACTCTTTTTGGTTTTGGATCTTCATAAAAAATAGGAGGTACAACCAATAAAGATTTCTTTTTCGATTCATCCCCGGAGTTGAATCCCTCAGAAAAGGGAAAAAATACCCTATCATAATCATACACCAGATCCGGCTCGGTGATTGATAGAATGAGTAGATCTGCCATTTTTGAAAATCTCTCTTCGGATTCAAAATCGTGGTGTAACGTGGACCCCACCCTGTTCCGGTCATGGAATAGATGAAATAAATCCAAAAATGGATTTTGGGTCAAGAATGAACTCTTATTGGAACTATCCAGATCCGGTTCATCCTTCGGAACCATATCACATCCCGCATCTAATGAAATAGGATGAATTGAGATGGTCTTTTGTAAATACGGAATTATCTTGAATAGATCCACTATTTCTTTCTTTTCCGATCGCCGGGAAGGGACAAAAGAAACATCCTGTTGTTTCTTCAACAATTTAGGATTAGGATCGGACCTCTCAGTAGGATTCGAACCCAGATGAAGTTCTGACCATCTGTCAGAGAAAAAAGAACGAATTGATCTTGTAGAATTCCCAAGAAATTCTTCCATTTCTTCCGGAAGCAGATGACGAATCATCTGCTTCTCACGTTCCGCGAATAGCCGGGACATTGAGGAATCTTCAGAAAGGCTTTTCGGGAATCGGTCTGATTCTAGCTCGGTTCGTTCCGTTTGAAGAAAGGAAGGCTCCCAATCCAAAAGAATAGATCTTTCTTTGAGTTGTTGAATCTCTCTTTGATTGATCAATGTGTGAGATTCCGAATCCTCATTCCTAATGGAATCGAAAGCATCTCTGGATTGATCAGAAGATCCTTTCAATTGGCTAGAATCCGTTACTTGAACGAAACTAGATCTTGTGGAATCATATTGAATATTTGACGATACATTCCGTACCTTGCTAAAAAACCGATCCTTGTTTACCAACCACACATTGTCTAACCAAATCCAATTCTCTCTCGATACCTGCCTCAAAAAATTCGATCCCTGTTGTTTGAAGAAACCCTCCCCTTCCATTGGTCTTTTTTCACGAAAAGCAGGCATGAGATAACAAATCCAGTGTTTCACTAAGATTTCGAATAGCTGTCCCGAATTCAATCTGTTTCGCTTCTTCCTCGGAGAAAGTCCATCAAACCATTCCGAATCGTGGTCTCTGACCATCGGATCATCCGTCGTATAGGATACAAAAAGAAACTCCAGATATTGGATATCTTTCTCTTTGAATGAGATCTCAATTCCAGCTACGGTTTCTTTCGATATCTTACAACTAGAATCACTCTTTTTCCCCATCCGGTTCCTCCACCACCGCGAACCCCAGTTAGATTCAGGCATGATACACTTTTGAGTTATTGGGAGAACCCAAGGACTCCCTTTCGGATCCATGAAACAACTCTCAGAGATCTTTTTCCCTTTTGGAAGATACAGGAGCGAAACAACCAACCGATGGGAAGACCGAAACAATGTATCATTTCTGGGTCCAATGGAATTCATAGGTATAGGAAGAAGCCCCCTCAAATAGAGATTTTTTCTTTCGACCATAGTTTGATGGTGCATACGAGATAGAAGGACCGCTACTAGAATCAGTACTACACCCTTAACCAGTACTACAACTTTGCTCGTGAAAGATCGGTTGCTTGTTGAACCCGAAAGTAGGATACCCCCAATTCGGGGGTCAAAGAGTTTCAGAAAACGTTCTTGGTGGAAAAAAAGGTAAGTGAAAGATCCCACTAAATCGAATTTGGTCCATGAATCTAACAAATACAAATAGCGAAAATTCTTGATTTCTCTCAATATCTCTCTCAATTCGAAGATCCATAATTGGACTTCATACCCTCTCTTCGGTTTTCTTGGCATGGTTATGGTTGGAAATAATTTATTCACGATGTATGATGATCCAAGCATCCATGGCTGAATGGTTAAAGCGCCCAACTCATAATTGGCGAATTCGTAGGTTCAATTCCTACTGGATGCACACCAATGGGATAGATAGGAATGGTTCAGTCTATTGGAACTGGCTCTGTATCATCATCATAGCATACTTTGTATGCGAAAACGTATATTTATAATATATATATATTATATGGGTTTTCTTGTTTTCAGAATTCTTCTATTTCGATAGAGTTCTATTTCGATAGAGTTCTCTATGAGATTCGTTCGAGTCTGTAGATTCGAATTCGAATCTTAATAGAGAACGAATTGGTGTGGTATATTCATACTATAACATATGAACAGTAAGAACTAGAATTCTTATCAATACTGGAACTCATAGGAAAGAAAGGGGATTTATGGATGGAATCAAATCGGTATTTACAGAAAAAAGTGTTCGGTTATTGGTGGGGAAGAATCAATATACTTCTAATGTTGAGTCAGGATCAACTAGGACAGAAATCAAGCATTGGGTCGAACTCTTCTTTGGGGTTAAGGTAATAGCTATGAATAGTCATCGGCTCCCGGGAAAGGGTCGAAGAATGGGACCTATTATGGGACATACAAGGCATTACAGACGTATGATCATTACGCTTCAACCGGGTTATTATATTCCACTCCTTTTTTTTTTTGTAGAAAGAAAAGAGCTTCAATCCACTTATTTAATGAAACGGCGATACATTTATACAAAACTTCTACCCCGAGCACACGCAATGGGGCCGCAGACAGTCGAGTGAAATCCAATCCACGAAAGAATTTGATTTCTGGACAGCGTCATTGTGGGAAAGGGCGGAATGCCAGAGGCATCATTACCGCAAGGCATAGAGGGGGAGGTCATAAGCGTCTATACCGTAAAATAGATTTTCGACGGAATGAAAAAGACATATCTGGGAGAATCGTAACCATAGAATACGACCCTAATCGAAATGCACACATTTGTCTCATACACTATGGGGATGGTGAGAAGAGCTATATTTTACATCCCAGGGGGGAATGAGTAAAGTAAATAAATTAATAAAAAGATTGAGGAGAAATAGAAGAATAGATAAGAAGAGATTCTTCCCCCCCCTACATATTTTAGAGCTTCTCCTACAAAGAAGGTTGTCGTACCAATGCCATTCGTAATTCCACCAATTATTCGTCTATCAAAAAAATGAGTTAGTGCGGATAATCCTCTTATACCCCTACTTAGGGTTGTTGAATAAAAAAGATCTATGTAAGCACGATTCGATGACCAAGTATATATCACATTGATTATTTTGTCCCAAAGAAGTCTCGTAGGACTCATTTTCACAAATGAATTGATTAAGTCCAAATTCTGTAAAGATGAAGAAACAGGCCTATAAAAAAAGAATGCTACAAAGATTCCTACATAGGCTATACTGACTGAAAAAGTTGCATTTGTAAGAAAATCATACCAATCCGCAGAATTGTTCGAATTTTGATGTAAAAGATTTATAGACGGAGTTAACCAGTTGGATAATATATTCCTATTGAAATCCATTCCTCCTTGATCGAAAGGAATTCCTATAGATCCAACACACAAAGTAAATAGAGCCAACCCAAGCAGCGGCAATAGCATAGTATTATGCGATTCATGCGGATATGGGGGCATTTCTTTATTGATATTGACAAAATGAGTCATTTTCATAAAGGATCGCCTCCTATTTTTTACATTCCCGTCCATTGGACCCATTGGATCTCTTTTTTTCGAAAAAAAGGAAGCCCTCTCATTATTATTCATTGTGGATAAAAGAAGATCTTTGTTAATTCCTTTCCTTCCTTCTTTACCCCATATGGCTATTGAATAGAACGAGCTATTTTTTTTTCCACTGAAATTTTGAAAATAAACGTTTAAATGCCCTTCAAAGGTAAGTAAATAGATCCGAAACATATAAAATGAAGTTAATCCTGCTGTGGAACAAGCTATGATCGCGAAAATAGGTGAATACAACCAACTATCGTTAAGAATTTCGTCTTTTGACCAAAAACAAGCAAGAGGTGGAATGCCACAAAGAGAAAGTGTACCTAACAAAAAAGCAGTTTTTGTAATTGGCACATATTTTTGGAAACCCCCCATAAGAGCCATATTCTGACTTTTTTCTGGAGAATATCCAATAATTCTTTCCATTGAATGAATAATGGATCCAGAGCCTAAAAATAATAATGCTTTCGAATAGGCATGAGTGATCAAATGAAATAAAGCAGCTTGATAAGACCCCATACCGAAAGCTAACATAATATAACCCAATTGCGACATTGTAGAATAAGCTAAACTTCTCTTAATGTCTATTTGAGCCAGAGCCAAAGTAGCTCCTAAGAGTACTGTTATTATACCTATCAAAGAAATGAGATTCATTACGTAAGGTATAACTGCGAAAAGAGGCAGAAGCCGGCCTACAAGAAAAATGCCCGCTGCTACCATAGTAGCAGCATGTATAAGAGCCGAAATCGGAGTGGGTCCCTCCATGGCATCAGGTAACCATACATGAAGGGGGAATTGTGCCGATTTCGCAATTGCACCGAGGAATAATAGGGCGGCACACAGAGTCAGAAATAAAGAATTTATCCCATGATTCTCAATCAAGTTATTGACTATTTTGAACAAATCTCGAAATTCGAAACTACCCGTTATCCAATAAAGACCTAAGGTTCCTAATAATAAACCAAAATCCCCCACACGATTAGTTACAAATGCTTTTTGACAAGCATTTGCCGCAATTGGTCGCGTGAACCAAAAACCTATTAATAGATAGGAACACATTCCAACTAATTCCCAAAAAAAATAAATTTGTATCAAATTAGAACTCGTAACTAATCCCAACATGGAAGCATTGGAAAAACTCATAGAAGCAAAAAATCTCAAATATCCTTGATCATGAGACAGATAATTGTCACTATAAATAAGAACCATGATTCCAACAGTAGTAATTAATATTGACATAATAGAAGTCAGTGGATCGATCAAGTCGCCAAACTCTAGGGAAAAATCATGATGGAGGGTCCAAGACCCTACATATTGATAAATAGAACTCCCGTTTATTTGCTGAATAGCCAGGTCGGCCGAAAAAAGCATAACTATACTTAGTAATAAAACACTAGGAAAAGCCCACATGCGACGCAGATTTTTTGTTGTCGTTGGAACGAGAAGAAGTCCCACTCCTATTGCTATAGGAACCGGAAGCGGAACGAAAGGTATGATCCATGCATATTGATATGTATGTTCCATAAGAAAATCAAAGTTTTTTCTATTCTTAGTAATTGAATTGTTTCCGATTCACCAGCTCTTATCTCTTTCGGAAGGAACAATCAAATAAAAAAATCAAAATAGGAAAGAACTCAAATAGAATTTTCCATTTTCAATCATTCCATTAATTCTTATAATAATTTCTATTCATAGAGCAAGTAAAAAGAATTCTCGTACTTGATTCTGATATGGGTCATAGGATCCATCAATAACTCGACCCAATCAAAAGAAGACCTTGGGTATTAGTTTATTCGGGATAATTCACTAATTCTGATTGAGTGGAGTAAGCTGCCTAGGCTTCGAGGAAACTCTACGATACCTATCTAACTGTCACTGCGGTTCGAATTGAAAGATGAGAATTTGGAGATAGCATGAAACCTATCTCGGGAATTCGCTTAAACGAATTATCCGTTATGTTTGTGATGGCGGTAAAAAATGATCATTATAAAACAGTACCGTCTGTTTCATTTGGTTAAAAAGACAACAAAAAAAATCGGTAAAAAAGTTACCGGTTCTATTTCACTAGAGAAATCCACCCGGACCAGTAAGAGTAAGGCCAAGGAAGAAGTCTCTATCGATAGAATAGAAACAAGAGAAAGAAACCTGAATATATATTTCAGGTAGAAGGATAACTCGGTATACTTTTTTCATTCCTTGCACTTATGATACTAGATACGTATCATAAGATCTCTTTACTAACAGGTAAAAATAGGAAATCGAGGTATTCATTCTATGACAACTTTCAACTTACCCTCTCTTTTTGTGCCCTTAGTGGGCCTAGTATTTCCGGCAATTGCAATGGCTTCTTTCTTTCTTCATGTTCAAAAGAACAAGATTGTCTAGATCCGATGGAAGCAAATCCCATTGATTTCTTTCAAGACCTGCACTTGATCATACTATAGATTCGTGGAATCTAAGATACGGCGTCCTCCGAACACATCCCTAAGAGCTCCTCTCTTAGGGATGTGTAACCGTGATAGGTGGATAAATGCATTCATTTCATTTTCATTATAGCTAGTTTCAATTTCAAATCGATCCTAAGAATGGGAAAATGAAAACGTCAAACAGATCACACTTTGGATTATTGATTTGATCATTTTTTTAGAAAAAAAAAATGGATGGACTAGACGCATTGACTTTGGCATATATATAATATAGTATTATATTGATTATGCGCGTTGCATATATTCAACACCTAAGAAGGGAGGTAAATTCACATGTTTCACTTATTCCAGTGGCTCATAGTAGCAGCGGCTAGCACGAAAGGGGTTTTGTGGTTATTATTTTGGTGGTTCGTACCAAAGAAACCTCCCAGCGAGCCGTCGAAGCTGCCTGCAGAATTCCGAGAAGTGGACCAAGTCAAAAGAAAGTGGCCTACTCCGCCAGCCAGAGTTGACCTTCCAAAATGGATGGAAGGATCCGAAGTCGAGACAGAATTGGTGGAAGGATCATCATCCACTGTCGACCAACCACACGTAGGGGAAAATAATGTGTTCGCGGTTGAAGCATCTGCTGCGGAATGTAGGGACTTAGAAACCATTGGAGATCCAATTCACCTTAGCGCTTTGACTTCGTCTCCGATATTGGTCGAGGCGTCAGTCACTGCCGAACAAGGCCAATCCGAGATAGAAGCGAAGAATGAAAAAGACCGAGAATATTCGGTCGAGCTGCTGTATTGGCGGCAACAACGATCTGTATTCGTTGAAGTCCAATACTACTTTACTTGTCAGAAAGCCGAGATCGGATCTTAAGACTCGAATCTCGCCTAGCGAAGCACCGAGAGGAGGGTTCCAGCGAAGAGACAGTACAAAAAATCCGCACTTCGTTGAGTAGGAACAAGCAAAAAACAAAAGAGTTAGAGGGACAGCTTTTCCTCTTAGCGGAAGAACTCTTAAAATTGGAAGAGTACCATCCCGAAGTCCAAGCAAAGGCAAGAGAAGAGAGCGCTTATGCGAGGAATGCAACATTAGACGAATCGCTTGCCCGCGTATCGCAAGATATTGCCGACTTGGAAAGGCGGAATCCGCACTTCAACCCAAGGTCAAAGGCCAAAACTGCGTCTAGAGGTAGATTGAGGGGAAGTTCTTCCGGAGCTCCGAGGAATCCTGATATCGGTGCGCGTCCTGTTCCCGGTCCTTCCGGTTCAGGAACCGGGCGGCTCATTGACGAAGACGGATCCAGCGCTGCGGGGCAGCATAAGATCCGCCCAGACTAGTCTATTTCATAATTTCATAGATCTATCATAGATCTATGAAAGGGGTAGTCAACCCATAGGAATTGTTCATTCTATTTCAAACAAAAGGGCTATTTAAGGAACTTCGGGTTAATTAAACGAATTAAAATGAATGAAAAAGTAGGTAAAGAGTGGGCTGTCCGCTCCTCTGTGAGTATTTTAGCATTTTTTCGTTCTTATTTTCCCTTTTCTTAGCTTTCGACTTTAATCCAATGCATTACAGTTACAGACGAATAATCCTTCAACCGGATTACCCCTTATTGAGATGAATATTCAATTTGAATATTTAATCTTTTATTGAATTGAAAGATGAAAATTTGGAGATAGCATGAAACCTATCTCTGGGATTGCGCTTAAACGAATTATCCGTTATATTTGTGATGGCAGTAAAAAAAAGGATCAGTATAAAACTATAACGACGGTTTAAACGACACCAACACCCGGCCAACAGTCTAGGATTCTATATAAAGAAATACAGTGAGAATTCTCAGGACTGTCTTATTCTATAATATACTTAATATTCTTTTTTTTTTCTTAAGACAATCCAGGAAGGAGGTATTCTAGTACATGTTCAAACTCGCTATTCGAGTATGGATATTCTTTATTTTCTGGTATAAGGGTTCTATTGAAAAATACAATTTAAAAACAGGTTTCTATCAGTTTCTTCTAGGGTGGGCAAAATTTCTCTGGATAATTTTCTGGTGGGGTTCCTTGAGTAGTATAGTTTTCTTGGGGTGTCGGTGTGTGCCAATCCCGCGAGCTTATTGGAATCGGACGTACACAAAAGCGGATCTCTGGGTTCGGTTCGGAATTTTGATATTGCTGAAGAAATTCAGCGGCTCGATTTGGAAATCAAAAGAAAAAGCTTGCAGGCGGCCAAAGCATGGTTACTCTTAGGTGAAGCACTTCGCCGGTTAAACGCCGGCGAACTCTTGTTAAGAGGCCAAATGGTAGAGTCGGAGGATTCAAAGCACCTAAATGCATTATTCCTCCCGGAAGATATTCTCGCAGCGGAATTATACGAAGAAAAGTCTATAGTAACCGTGGAACTCTCCTTTTTGGAAGAAAAGCGCACCCGATTAGTCGAGGCACAGAAAGATGTTGCTAGTCGCCAGGTGTCCTTCCAAAAGGAAAGTAGAAATTATGGGGGTATCTTAAGACAAAATTCTCCCAACCACCAGCGCCTCCACGAGGACCAGACCGCCCCTCCTTACGGTTCAGGCAATCGACTGAGAATTACGTTACCGTGAGACAACAACCAGCGCCTCCGGACCGCCAAGCGACTGATTGCGCCCGTAGACGCAAGGGATTTACAGCCTGCGTGGCAGGGTCCACCGGGCCTACTCTAATGAATTTCATAGATCTATGAAAGGGGTAGTCAACCCACTGGAATTGTTCATTCTATTTCAAATTCAAAAAAGGGCTATTTAAGGAACTTCGGGTTAATTAAACGAACTAAAATGAATGAGAAAGTAGGTAAAGAGTGGGCTGTCCTCTCCTCTGTGAGTATTTTAGCATTTTTTTGTTCTTATTCTCCCTTTTCTTAGCTTTCGAATTTAACGAGATACTAAAGAATCTAGGTAGATTTTTTAGGTAAGGGGCAAATCTTTTTGGTTTTCTGCCATTTTGGTGGTTGCAACCTTCATATTGGCATATTGGCATCTTGACAATAGTAGATTTGCGTGATATGATTATATCGTGTATAAAGATATCTGTTTATCCACGATCCATAAGGTTGGTTTTTACTTGCCGTCATGCAAATGATGGGTTCCTTGGATTCGCTGGGCCACAAGAGGTCTCCTCTGAAACGGAAAGAGGTCTATCTATTTCTCTAAAATAGATAGATAATAACCAAAAAAATCTCTTTTGATCTGAGACAGATCGAAAAGAGAAACAAACATTCAATCAATCACACACAGGATCCATAAAATTCGAAATTATGGAATTCGCCGGGTTATGATATTTCAACCTTAATATCATTAACCATTTTCATTCTCTAGGGAGCTTCGGCTCAAGAGTGAAAAAAATGACCATGTTGAAAACTCTGTTATCTCTCTTTCTTAGAGGGGTCGTCTTGTGTTGGGGGTTCTTTGGTAGTGTGAATTTCTTTTGGGGTTTTTTCTTCCCGAAAGATTCTTCGAATCCGCCGCGTCCTGCAGCGACTGTTTGGGTTCTGGATCTTCCGACTGAGATGTAGGAGGGTGAGATGGAAGAGGGTGAACTCGCGGAGACTGAACTCACGGAGACTGAACTTGAGGAGACTGAACTCGAGGAGATAGATCTGGAAATCAAAACTAAGACTGACCAAGTGTCAGCAAAACAATTCGAATTCATAGAACTATCTACCAAACTACACAAAGGATATACCCTGCTAAACGCACGACTTTCCTGCTTAAAGTTAAAGCAGGGCGAGCGCCCGAGCGATTTAGTGAAAAGAATGGATGACTATTTGACAAGCGAGCTCAACCGACGAAAAAAATTGGAGGAATCGATTTCCATCTTACTCGAAGAAATTTCTGTCTTAGAAAAAGAGAAGGCCGAGTTACTAGAGAGGGCCCAGAAGGCTGCTGCCTCCGCAGGAGCAGTCAAATTCCCGGGGTTAAGTTGAGCCAAAGGTCAATCACCCTGCGGCTCCACAAGGAAGCCTAAAATAAAAAGGCCTTTACCCACTTTTTCATTCATTGAGGTTTTCGAATTCCCCCTAAATACTTACACTTCCGTTTCCTTAATCGCATAATATTTCTATATATATATTTCTAATTCACGCTATTACCGGGTCGAACTCCGATTACCCGGTGAATTTGAATTCCATAATTTCGAAATTTATGGATCCTGCATGAAATTTGTAGTTTATTTCTCGAAAGATTTGCCCCTTAGCTTTCGAATCGACCTAGAGTATTTAGTATCTCGTTAAATTCGAAAGCTAAGAAAAGGGGGAATAAGAACGAAAAAATGCTAAAATCGATAATCAAAAGTTTGATCTGTTTTACCGAGAAAGTCTACAGTTAGAATCCGCATAGCCCCTATTTTCATAGATCTATAAAATAAGTTTTCTTGTTCTTCTTGGAGCTTCACTTTTGCCTCTTCCAAAAGGGCAATCTTGAAGTACAAGCGGGGAATTTCTTTTGAGTCGATTACACGTTTATGTGTGCGTATCGTCGTGTCCAAGCGGACTCTCATCCTTTCTTTCTTTTGAAGTAGCGGGCCCTCTCAGGCCGAATAAGGCCCCCAATACCCACGTTACAACCTGGAACACCTTCCAAACTAGTGCCACCTTCTTAAACATGGTTACCAGACCTTGAACTTGAAAGAGATTCGCTAGAATCTTTTTAATAAAAATAAAGATTCGCATAAGTAAGACTTAGTTCTTGAGAATTGGTTTAGATCGATCCTAACCGGTGAATCCCAGAATAGATTCGATGGCGAATTTTATGGATCCTTTGGATAGATGACTAGTCAGCTATCAATCACATTATACCCGGACAAGCCACTTTTGTCAACTATTTTCAAAATGACAATATGAAGGTTGCAACCACCAAAATGGAAGGTTGCAACCACCAACGTTAATAAATTTTACAAAAAATAGCCGTTAATAAATTTTACAAAAAAAAGACTCACAGAGCACAGCCCAAGCCTCCGCTTCTTTTTCGGCTAAGTGAACTCTAAAGCCTCTTCCCTTCTTCGCCCGGCGCAATCACGTCCCGTCAGGCTCGGGGAGCCGCAGGGTGATCGAACTTGAGACCTCGGGCCGGCGGGCCGGAGGTCTACCTCCCAAGTTATTGACTGCCATCTCTGGGATCTCGGATTTCAGCTTCTTTTAGTTCTAAGACCTTGATATCTTCGCTTAAGCGACGCATTTGGTCCTTCTTTAATTCTATTTGGGGCCGGAGGGTGGATAGATACGCCCGATAGTTTTCCACTGTAGCCGGCAGTCGCTCACCCCGCTTTAACTTTAAAGAGGAAAGCTCCTTTTTAATCCAAGTACACCCGGAACCTAGTTCCTGTTGTAGTTTTATGCATTGGATCTGGGTTGCGATCAGAAGGTTGTTATGGGTCTTGAGCTGACGAAGGATGGAGATTTGACTATCATATAGTTCCAACTTAGCCCGCAACGACCCCTCCAGCGATGTAGGAGACGAAGTCGAATCGACTGTGGCTGGATCTGTCGTTTCTTCTCTGTCTTCTGTCGTTTCTTCTCTGTCTATTGATAATTCTCTGAATTCCGCAACTGCAGGAGGCAGATTTAACGGAGCCTTAGGTTTCGGGGAGAATAACAAGCCTAAAATCCCAGACACAACCTTGGTGAAAATACCGTAGACTAGAAAACCTTCAACCAAACGTTGCCCAAGTGCCTTCAACCGTGTGATGAGATTGAGAGGTTTCACGAGTGCCATCAACTGAGATCTTTTGATCTCTTCAAGAATCGTTAATGATACAATACAGTAGGTAGCGAGTATCTATAAATAGATAGTTATATAAATAAATAGAATATGGGATTGTATGGGATCAATCAAATCGTAAATAGGTATGCATAGAGCCAGAAAGGGGGGAATAAGAAAGAAAAAATGATACAATACTTACCTAGGACAGCTTCCCTTTGGTTCAAGAAACCGGCTCACTGCGCCAGGAGAAGGAGAATCCATCGCTGCGGGGCAGGACGATAGCTCCCCGGCGACCCCGGGCGAGCTATAGTGGAACTAAGTATTTAGGGGGAATTCGAAAACCTCTCTTACGATATAGATTCGAATGAGGGTTCGGATAGAAAGTTACCAATCAGTACGAATTCTTCTTTCTTCGGATATTGTATGTTGTAAAAGTAAAAAAGGTTCCCCTAAAGAAGAACCTATCCCATTTTTTACCTAGGAATATTTATTCTATGCGAGGCAAGCGTATCTCTATTGTATGTTATCAAGGAAGTATCATCTAGGGAATAAATAGAATAAAATAAAACGAATAATCCGAACAATACATGTCTTTCACATCCAACTCTAAACAATGAGTAACCTCTTCATTTTTGAATGGCGGTTCCAAAGAAACGTACTTCTCTGTCAAAAAAGCGTATTCGTAAAAATATTTGGAAAAGAAAGGGGTATTGGGCAGCGAGAAAAGCATTTTCATTAGCGAAATCTATTTGTACCGGGAATTCGAAAGGCTTTTGTGAGCAAAGAAAAGTATACCGGGACTGCAAAAGGCTTTGGTACGAGCAAAGAAAAGTATACCGGGACTGCAAAAGGCTTTGGTACGAGCAAAGAAAAGTATACCGGGACTGCAAAAGGCTTTGGTACGAGCAAAGAAAAGTATACCGGGACTGCAAAAGGCTTTGGTACGAGCAAAGAAAAGTATACCGGGAATGCGAAATTTTATACGAGAAAAAAAAGAACCAAGTCTTGGAAGAATCTGAATCAATATGACTCTCTGAATTGTCATTTCTAAAATGAAGGATTCCCATTAACTCATATTTTTCTTTTCAACGGATCAATACGAGACGGGACTGGTTAGTGCCGTATGCAGAATAAGAAGTCCTCTACTTACTGTATTTTCAATTTTTTGACGAAGTAGTGAAGGACAAGATACAAAGTTTTAGCTTTCTTTATAGTAGGTTTTTCTAATTTGTGAGATGGGGGTTGTCATTTTCCTCATCGATTCACTTTTCATAATACACTAACTAAAAGAAAAGTCTTCTTTTTCCTTTAGGAAGGATTTTTTTGGATTATGTATTCCTAATTCCTAATATGTAGTCCAAATTAAGGGTCCTATATTTGGGCTGTGGAATCCATCAAGATCTATATCTATATATAGATCTTGAGAGCTTTCTTTTCTTTAGAAATATAGAATTTTTTTTTGAAGTACGCTAAAATTCCGATAAAGATTGAAACCTTTTAGTTCTATGCCTGGATAGAGGACAGAACTCCAACTGCTTCATTTCCATTCCAGGCGAAGTGAAACCAACGGAAAGCTCTTTGTGAAAGTGAAACCTAACACCCTACGATCCCACAATACTAATGATTGGTGAACGTTCAATTAGTAATTTGAACGAGTGTTTTTTCATTGATTGTCAGATTCCCTAAAAAAGATTTGATTGAATTGACTCCTTAGAATCTCGACGATTGAATATGGATGGGCTATTATGTTTTCGAGTAAGCCGCCATGGTGAAATCGGTAGACACGCTGCTCTTAGGAAGCAGTGCTAGAGCATCTCGGTTCGAGTCCGAGTGGCGGCATCTTCTAAAAGAGATACAATAAGTCCTATAATGAATGGAATTCCTCATTTCCATTCCAGTCTTGAAGGATCCCCCTTTTCTTTTTTATTTTAGGATTTTTTTTATGATATTCTCGACTTTAGAACATATATTCACTCACATTTCTTTTTCGATCGTTTCAATTGTAATTACGATTTATTTACTAACCTTATTATTAGTCTACGAAACGCTAGGACTCTATAATTCGTCAGAAAAAGGCATGATAGCTACCTTTTTCTGTATAACAGGATTGTTAGTTACTCGTTGGATTTCTTCGGGACATTTCCCCTTAAGTGATTTATATGAATCATTAATGTTTCTTTCGTGGGGTTTTTCCATTATTCATATGGTTCCACATTTTAGGAACCAAAAAACCCATTTAAGCGCAATAACCGCGCCAAGTACTATTTTGACTCAAGGCTTTGTTACTTCAGGTCTTTTAGCAGAAATGCATCAATCCACAATATTAGTACCTGCTCTCCAATCTCAGTGGTTAATGATGCACGTAAGTATGATGGTATTGAGCTATGCAGCTCTTTTATGCGGCTCGTTATTCTCAGTAGCGCTTCTAGTCATTACATTTCGAACACGCATAGATATTTTTGGCAAAAGAAATCATTTAGTAACAGGGTCATTTGTTTTTGATGAGAGCCAATACGCAAATGAAAGAGGCAGTGTTTTACGAAACACTTTTTTTCTTTCATTTAGAAATTATCACATGTATCAGTTGATTCAGCAATTGGATCGTTGGAGTTATCGTGTCATTAGTCTAGGGTTTCTCTTTTTAACCATAGGTATTCTTTCGGGCGCGGTATGGGCTAATGAGGCATGGGGGTCATATTGGAATTGGGACCCCAAGGAAACTTGGGCATTTATTACTTGGACCCTATTTGCAATTTATTTACATATGAGAACAAATCAAAATTTTCAAGGCACGAATTCCGCAATTGTGGCTTCTCTTGGATTTCTTATAATTTGGATATGTTATTTTGGGGTCAATCTATTAGGAATAGGATTACATAGTTATGGCTCATTCACATTAACATCGAATTGAAGAAGCGACCCAATCCACAGGAACATAGTCTGAAGTTTGTGTGAGTTTTTGAGAACTATTTGAATCACTACTGGATTCAAATGGTTCTCAAAAACTCCAAACGTATCTGATTCGAATGGACTTCATTTTCTTTTTCCTTAAGATAAGGAAAAAGAAGACTTATTTTTTTTTCATTGTCCAGCGAATGGTTTTTGAAATCATAGGATTATTTTCGATCTTATTCATGAAAACTATCTTATCTATAAAAATAATTAGATAGGATAGCTTCTACCTTGTCAACGGATAGTGAGAGAAGGAAATCCGGATAAATACCAATCCCTATTACGGGTAGAAAGATACAGATCGAAACAAAAAGTTCTCGTGGTCCAGAATCCAAAAAAGAGGAGTTTGGGGCAGGAAATTGCTTGTATCCATAGAACATCTGGCGTGACATAGATAATGAATAAATAGGAGTTAATATCATTCCAATTGCCATTAAAAAAGTAATGAGTATTTTTGGCATTAAAAGAGATTTTGGACTGGTAATTATTCCAAAAAAGACTACCAATTCGGCAACAAAACTACTCATTCCCGGCAATGCAAGAGAAGCCATCGAGAAGCTACTGAACATTGTAAATAGTTTAGGCATTGGGATAGCTATTCCGCCCATTTCGTCGAGATAAACAAGACGTATTCTATCGTAACTAGTTCCTGCCAAGAAAAAAAGAGCACCACCAATAAATCCGTGAGAAATGATTTGTAAAATAGCTCCATTCAGTCCTGTATCGGTTATAGAACCAATTCCTATAATTGTAAAACCCATATGAGATACAGAAGAATAGGCTATTCTCTTTTTTAAATTGCGTTGGCCAGGAGATGTTGAAGCTGCATAGATTATTTGAACTGTACCTATTATCATCAACCATGGAGAAAATATAGAATGAGCGTGGGGTAAGAATTCCATATTGATCCGAACCAATCCATACGCGCCCATTTTTAATAAGATTCCGGCTAGAAGCATACACGTACTGTAATGTGCCTCCCCATGGGTATCTGGTAACCATGTATGTAGGGGTATAATCGGTGATTTGACAGCATAAGTAATAAGAAATCCAAAATAGAATATTATTTCCAATGCCACCGGATACGATTGATTCGCTGAGGTTTCAAAATGTAAGGTTGCTTCGTTGGAACCATAGAAACCCATGCCCAGAACTCCCATTAATAGAAAAATGGAACCCCCCGCAGTGTACAAAAGAAACTTTGTAGATGAGTACAAACGTTTCTTTCCTCCCCACATGGATAGAAGTAAGTAAACAGGAATTAATTCTAACTCCCACATGATAAAAAAAAGTAAAAGATCTCGAGAAGAAAATGATCCTATTTGGCCGCTGTACATTGCTAAAATCAGGAAATTGAACAATCGTGAATCCCGAGTCACTGGCCGAGCCGCTAAAGTCGCTAAAGTAGTGATGAATCCCGTCAGTAAAACAGGTCCTATGGAAATTCCATCGATTCCGAGTCTCCAGTGAAAATCAAAAAAATGGATCCATCTAGAATCCTGTTCTAATTGGATTAAGGGATCGTCAAATTGGAAATGATAACAGAATGCATAGGTCGTTAGAAGTAGTTCTATTGTGCATATAGAGAGAGTATACCACCTAATCATCTTATTTCCCCTATGAGGAAAAAAGAAAATGGAAGAACCCGCGGATATCGGCAAAATCACAATTATTGTTAACCAAGGAAAAGAATTCGTGGTAAAGACAAGATACACTTTGACCAAAAAACCCGTGCTCTAAATAATCTTTTTGATTAAGTACGGGTTTTTGTCGGTAAGGAGAAAAAAAATGGGTTCAAGTAGAGTTTTCTAGAACGTATCAATAAGCTAGCCCCATGCTTCGCGTTGTCTCATGCCATAAATAAACCCGGACACTCAAAAAATCTGTTGGACAAGCGGATTCACACCTCTTACAACCTACACAGTCTTCTGTTCTTGGGGCAGAAGCAATTTGCTTAGCTTTACATCCGTCCCAAGGTATCATTTCTAATACATCTGTGGGGCAGGCTCGCACACATTGAGTACACCCTATACATGTATCATAAATCTTTACTGAGTGTGACATGGTATCTATCCACTTTTTGAACGTCATAAATTTTCGATCTAGTAAAATCATAAAGGAATCATATATGGTAGACACCAGACGAATCGAGGGTTTACCAGAATCGATTTCGAATTAATCTACTTCGGGATCTGCTCATGATAGCGGTCCAAGATACTTTGATTTATTACGTTTTAGCAAACATGGGCCTATGTTTGTTTCTATCGTACATACCAATTTGAATTGGTGAATATTCTATTCAGTATTTATAATATTCTATTCAGTATTTATATGATTACCGCTATTTCATCAGCAAGTTCGATTGATTGATACGAGTGGATTTTCTGTTACGATGAATTGATGAAACAATAGCAGGTCCAATAGCGGCTTCAGCGCCTGCAATAGCTATCACAAAAATAGCGAAAATGTCTCCTTTTAATTGGCGACTATCAAAGAAATCAGAAAATGTTACGAAATTCAAATTAACCGCATTCAGTATAAGCTCAAGACACATAAGTGCTCTAACCATATTTCGACTTGTGATCAATCCATAAATACCGATAGAAAATAAATAGGCACTCAAAACAAGTTCATGTTCAAGCATCATTGACCAACCCCTCATCAATCTGGATTTATTTGCTTTCAATAGGAACAAAAACTCCACCTTAATCCATTTTATTGACTAGAATCTCACAAGTGCAGAACAAAGGAAGATATTGGTACTAGAATAGATTGAACTAAAACCATTTCCATTTTATACATGAAAAATAGAAAAATGGAATTGAAGTGAAGGAAAATAGGTGTGATAAGAAGGAAGTCTTTTGAGAGGACAGAACTCTTTCATTCGAAGTCTTTCTTTTTATTACTGACGGGCCATAACAATTGCACCTATCAAGGCAACTAAAAGAATTATAGAAATGAGTTCAAAGGGAAGAAAAAAATCTGTTGATAAATGAGTCCCAATTTGTTGACCATTATTAAAAAAATCCTGCTCTAAAATCTGGTTTGATCTTGTAGTCCAAATAATACCGTACCATGAAGTATCTGGGACAGTAGTAATTAGTGAAACAAAAAGACTTGTACAAACCAGGGAAGTTACTCCTTCTCCAACGGTCCAAAGACCGAAATCCTTGTAATATTCTGAGTCATTCATGAACATCACAGCGAATACGATTAACACATTTATGGCCCCCACGTAAATAAGGAGCTGTGCAGCAGCTACAAAATGGGAATTCGATGGAATATGGAATAGGGATATACAAACCAGAACCAACCCCAAGGAAAAGGCAGAAAAAATGGTATTGGTAAGTAATACCACTCCCAGACCTCCTAATAGAAGAACCGATCCCAAAAATACTAAAAGAAAATCATGTATTGGTCCAGTGAAATCCATTATATGGCAAATAATAGAGAAATAAGCTTAAATGTTTCATGATCTTTTTGACCAGACCGGGAAAAATAGGTTACCCGACTCTTTTTAGGATATGCTCTGAATGGAATCCAATCCTAGATTGGGGGTTGATAGAGAAATTATATATATAATAGTATTAATTTAGAGAGATGTAGATTTCGAAAAATCACGGATAATGCATTTTTGCAAGACATGATTCTGAGCAATGAATCTGAAATCAATAGCTAGGACTTTTACTTATTCGACGAGCAAAATGGAAGATTTGCTCCTTTAGTAATAGTAATCGGAAATTGGAGTAATTGGTAATCGAATCAAGCGGTTTACCTATTTTTTAGTTGATTTGAGTCGAAGTCATAATGGTTCGAATTATGGAATTTCCAATTACTGACATTGGTAACCGACTCAAGGCAATTTGATTATAATTTAATTCGTGACGATTATAAGTAGAAAGTTCATAGTCCTCAGTCATTGATAAACAATTTGTTGGACAATACTCGACACAATTACCACAAAATATACATATTCCGAAATCAATACTATAATTAAGCAATCGTTTCTTTCGAATGTCCGGTTCCAATCTCCAATCAACAATGGGTAGATCTATAGGGCATACACGAACACATACTTCACAAGCAATGCATTTATCAAATTCAAAGTGGATTCGACCGCGGAAACGCTCTGATGGAATCCATTTTTGATAGGGATAGTGAATAGTTACAGGTAAACGACTTGTGTGAGATAAGGTAATTATGAAACTTTGGCCGATATACCTTGCAGCTCTTACAGCTTGGTGACCATAATTCATGAACCCAGTTATCATAGGAAGCATATCGTGAATCTCTATGAATAATTGAAATTTTCTTTCTCTTGTTGACTGTCTTATGTTTTTTTTTACAGCGAAAAGAGTTGGGAAGAAGTTGTCAATAATAAATTACCGAGAGAAATAGGTAAAAGAAATTTCCACCCAAGATTTAATAATTGGTCCATTCTCATCCTAGGCAAAGTCCATCTTGTTGTGATAGAAATAAACAGGAACAAATAAGCTTTAGCTAATGTAATCAAAGTCCCAATTATTGTTCCAAAGACTCCATCCAGTTCATTTATTCCGAAAAAATTAGGAATCAATATGAACGGAAAATTCCAACCGCCTAAGTAAACCTACTATTACTATTAGGTTCTTGACGGGGTTAATTAAATTTTTCATTTGGTTGATTCGTTGGAGTTTACGCTATCAAGTTGTTATTTTTTTCGCCTTCCTTATTTTTTAATTTTTTTCGACTTCCCTTTTCTAGCTATTTTAATTTTTTTGACCAAATTTTGGTCACAGGATCACAGATGGAATTTCTCTAATGAAAGCAAATGAAAGTGGTAGAGAAGACAAGAAATACAGTTTTATTAGATTATATATATTTAGTAGATAAAATATATATAATAGAAATATTATGTCATTGAGGAAACAGAAGTGTCAGTCTTTAGGGGGAATTCTCAGGACTGTCTTATTCTATATATTTCCATAGTAAAAGGAAAAAGGTTTCCATAGTAAAAAGTAAAAAGAAAATCCAAAGGGAGGTGATTTGGATGGTCAAATTGTTCCGACTAGCTACTCTAGTCCGTTTATGTATGCAGATAAGCAATTCAGTCGTTGTGTCCGGACTTTATTATGGATTTCTGACCGCAGGGACCATAGGGCCCTCGTATCTCTTGCTTCTCCGAGTTCGGGTTATGGAAGAAGGAAGCGAGAAGGATGTATCATCAATAACTGGATTTCTGATGGGGCAGCTCATCATGTTCATATCAATTTATTACGCACCTCTCTATCTAGCATTAGGTAGACCTCATACAATAACTATCCTAGGTCTACTCTATCTTTTAGTTTATTTCTTTTGGCGCAATGAGAAAGACTTTTTTGATTCGGGAGCGACTACCCTGCGTAATTTAGCCACTCAATATGTATTCCTTACTAATCTCATTTTTCCACTATTAAACCATTTCATTTTGCCGAGTTCGGCCTTACCCCGATTAATCAGTATTTATATGTTTCGATGCAACAACAAGATGTTATTTTTAACAACTAGTTTTCTTGGTTGGTTCATTGGTCACATTTTATGCCTGAAAGGGTTTGAGTTGGTAGTATTCTGGATACGGAAAAATCGTTCTATTAGATTGAATAGGTACTATGCGGCAGAGTTTCAAAATTCTCTGGAGCGAATCTTTACCATTCTAGTATTTATCTCCTGTATCTACTATTTAGACAGAATTCCATCACCTATTAGGACTGAGGATAAGAAAAAGAAACAAAAAAAAACCTCGGCAACAGTAGAAAGGAGGCAAAGTGCGGACGAAACAGATGTAGAAATAGAACCAACTTCAAAACATGGGCAAGAAGGATTCGCCCAGGCGGACCTTTCCCTTTTTTCGGAAGAGTCGGACAACCTAGATGAAAAACGAAAAGAAAAGAAAAATTTCTTCTATTTCTGTTCAGAAACGCCTCTTGTGACTTTTCTTTTTGACTATAACCGATGGAATCGACCATTGCGATATATAAAAACTGGTGGATTTCAAAAGGCTCTAAGAACTGAAATGTCAGACTATTTTTTTTATACATGCCGAAGTGATGGAAAACAAAGAATTTCTTTTACCTATCCGCCAAGTTTGTCAACCTTTTTTGAAATGCTAGAAAGAAAAGGATTTTTATACACACCAGAAAAACTCCCCTCTGATGAACTGTATAATCATTGGATTTATACCAATGAACAAAAAAGAAATAGGCTGAGCAACGAACTTTTCCATCGAATTGACGCTCTAGAAAAGGGGTCTCTTGATCTGGATGTACTCGAAAAAAGGACTCGATTATGTAATGATGAGACTGCACAAGAATGCTTGCCTAAAAGGTATGATTCTTTTTTGAATGGACCCTCTCGCGGAACAACCCCAAAATTACCCGCAAGCGTTAAGAAGGAAAATTCTTCTTTAATTAGCCCTAAAGGGAATTCAGTGTGGATAAACAAGTTTCATGGTACCCTTTTCCCTGATTACCAAGAATTTGAACAAAAACTAACTAGATTTGAGAAAAAATCAGTATTGTCAGACCAAGGAAAAATGAATTCGGAAAATTCAGTGCAATATTTCTTCGATGCAAATACAATTGAACCAAAGGATCAAACAATTCAAAAAAACACAAAGGAGGGACTTGACCTAAACGAAATTGGGAAAATGGTTCCTCGATGGACATACCAATTGCTCGACGATTCAAAGGAACTGGACCCGCCGGAAGAAGACCCAGACTGGTCTCAAATTATTTCCAGAAACTTCAAAACTATATTCATGTTGGATTGGAAGGACTATTATACGAAGCGGGGGAAGGCGGAGGAGTATGATGATGAGGATAAGGATACTGAGGAGATTTTAATACGGTATGCGAAACACTCAGATTTTAATCGCGAGTTAATCAAAGGATCCGTACGCGCTCAAAGACGTAAAACACTTATTTGGAAACTATTTCAAACAAATCTGCATTCCCCACTTTTTTTGGACAGAATAGACACAATTTTCTCCCCAATACTGAAAATTCTGAATCCAATCTTCTTTCTGAATCCAATCTTTAGGATCTTTAGGAATTGGATAGGAAAAGGCGGGGAAGTGCAAATTTGGGATTATGAGGAAGAGGAATCAAAAGAAGGGGACTACGAGGAACAAAAAGGGGAGGACGCGGTGGAGACCGAGGTAGAAAAAAGGGAGCACGCGGAGGAAGAGCGACTAGAAATAGCAGAACTATGGGATAGTACTCCGCATGGGCACGCAATCAGGGGTTTTCTGTTACTAGCCCACGTAATTCTTAGAAAATATATTCTATTACCCTCATTGATTCTAGTCAAAAACTTTAGCCTTTTTTTATTATTTCCATTTCAATTCCCCCAAAAATTATCCGAGTGGTATAAAGATTGGGACGAAGATTGGAAGGCGTGGGGCAGAGAAATTCATGTTAACTGTACGCACAATGGCGTTACAATATCGGAAACAGAATTTCCGCAAAACTGGTTAACAGACGGTATGCAGATTAAAATTCTCTTCCCTTTCCGTTTTCGGTACAGTTTTCACCTACGACCCCATCATAAACGGAAAGATCCAATGCAAAAGAAAAGAAAAAAAGTCAAATCTTCTTTTTTAACAATCGGGGGAATGGAAACGGACTGGCCTTATGGTGCTCCCCGAAAAGAACCTCATCCTCTTGAACCTATTTATAAAGAATTTGAAAAACGAATGAGAGAAGCGACAAAGAAATGTTTTCACTTGTTAAAAAAAAAAAAAGCAAAATGGATTCTAGATCCGTTTATCAAAATCAACCAACTTGAAAAAGGAAATCTAAATAAAAACTTTGGAGTGAGGGAAGGCTATGAATTGAGTGAAACTCAAAATGATAAAAATTTTCGAATAAGGAATCAGATGTCTGATCAATCGTCTAGTCAAATTCAATCTATGGATTGGACAAAATCTTCACTTACCGAACAACAAATAAAGGATCTGTCCGATAAGATAAGTACAATCAGAAATCAAATTGAAAAAATAACAAACGACAAGAAAACCAAATTTCTAATACCTGATAGAAATATTAGTCCTAGCAAGGCGAGTTTTGCCGAGAAAAAATTAGATTCGTCAAAAAACCTTTGGCAAATAGTAAAAAGAAGGAGTGTGCGATTAATAAGGAAAGGGCGCGTTTTGTTGATATTTTTCATTGAAAGTATTTTCTCTCAAATTCTCATTCGTATTTCGAGTGATATTGTCGAAATGTATCTTGAATTACTTCAATTAAAAAAAAGAATTATTGATACATACCATCACTTTAATAGTTACTTTAAGCTAACAAATTATGAAGGAATTGAGGAAAATTTAATTCATTGGATTTCAACTATAAAAAATAAGTTTTATAATATTGGTGATAAAAATTCAAAGAATTTTTGTGGGATAGTTTCCTTGTCACAAGCATATGTATTTTACAAATTATCACAAATCCCAGGGATTTACAAGTATCCCTTGAAATCCGTCCTTCAATCATCCCGAACATCTTTTTTTCTTAAAGAGAGAATAAAATTTTTTTTTGGAACACAAGGAATATTTGATTTCGAATCAACGCATAAAGAACATGGAAATGCAGAAATGACTGCATGGAAAAACTGGTTAAGCAGGCACTATCAATATGATTTATCGCAGACTAGATTGTCTAAATTTATGTCGCAAAAGTGGCGAAATCGGGTCAATCAAAGTTGTAAGGTTCAAGATATAGATTTACCAAGTTTGGATTCATATGAAAAAAACCAATTAATTTTGGTTGAGAAACAAAAAGAAAAAGCAGCTTCATTATCGGTTAAAACAAAAACAGAGAAATTAAAAAAACATTACAAATATGATCTTTTAGCACATAAATATATTAATTATGAAGAAAGGAAGGATTTTTCGATTTCTGGATTGCCGTTACAAGGAAACGAAGGTCGAGGGATTCCCTCTAAGTACATAATGTATAAACCTGATTTTTTTTCTATCCGGAGATATATTAGAAAAAATCCGGATAGAAAATATTTGGATTGGCAAATCATCCGTTTTCTAAAGACGAGACATATCGAGGCCTGGATTAATAAAAAAACTAAGATTGCAACTCATTATTTTCCAATAATTAATACACTTGATAAGAAAGATCTTTTTTATCACGCGATTCATAAACAATTCAACTTATCTCCAAACAAAAATATAAAAAATACAAAAAACCATCCTTTTGACTGGATGGGAATGAATAAAGCAAGACTAATTCAAACTCAGCGCAGTAAGAAATCGATTTATGAAAAATATAGGATGAACCCATGGATCATACCAATCAAATTACTTCTTTCCGAGTTTAATAACAATAAAAACATTCGTAATAGTCGTGAAAAAAAAAATACCAAAGAAAAAAAGGATCTTGAATTAGAGAATCAAAATAAAGAAGAAAAAAAACAGCCTGGACAAGAGAATCCTAGATCAACTCGACCAAACCAAAGGAAGCCTAAATCAAATCAACCAAGCCAAAGGAAGCCTAAATCAAATCAACCAAACCAAAGGAAGCCTAAATCAAATCAACCAAATCAACAACAAGATATGAAACAAGAGTCTGTCAAATCAGACATTGAAAAAAAGAAAAAGCAAGGGAAGGAGAAGAAGAAGTGGAAACCGCCAACCGACCTAGATATCTTCCTGAAAACGAAAAGTTACATCGGTTTTCAGTTGACATGGACCAATCTTTTTGAAGAAAATCTAATCAGTGTTATCAATATCTGCAATTTCCTGCTTAGAATGAGAAATCCAAGGGAAATGGCTATATCCTTTTTTCGAAGAAAAGAAATGCCTCTGTCGATTCTAAAGTATCATAACCCTAAACTAACTTTGGAAAGTAAACCTAAACTAACTTTGGAAAGTAAACCTGAACTTACTCTGGAAAGTAAACTTAAACCGACTCTAGAAAGTGAACCTGAACCTCCAATTCTATTTCCTAAAGCGCTAAAAAGTGGAGAAATACTAATCCAACTAGTCCGTTTGCCTAGAAAATGGGATGGTCCATTGATCCTGTATCAAACCATAGCTATTTCACTGATCCACAAGAATAAACACCCTTATAATATTACTAGAAAAACTAATCGAAAATGCCGAAAAACAGAAAAAGGAAATGTTGATAGGAATGATTTTTCTGAATTCATTACAAAAGAGGAAAAGATGGTTGGGAATATAGATGAAAATAATTATAATTTGCCTGTTCCTGAAAACATTTCATCTCCTAGACGTCGTAGAGAATTGCGAATTCTAATTTGTTTAAATTCTGGGAAGGAAAATCCGGATGTTGTGGAAAAAAAGAAAGTATTTTGCACCGAGAACAACGTCAGGAACTTTGGTTCACTTTTAACTAATAGCAAGCATATAGAAACAACTCAATTCATTAAATTAAAATTTTTTCTTTGGCCAAATTACCGATTAGAAGATTTAGCTTGTATGAATCGCTATTGGTTTGATACCAGTAATGGTAGCCGTTTCAGTATGTTAAGACTACAGATGTATCCACGCTTGAAAATTCATTGATGAGAAACTTTCTATATTCTATCTGGATCACCATACCTGGTATGATATAGGAATAGGGATATCCAGGCCTTATGCTGTGCTGTTTTCTATTTTGGTACATGATACTAATTTGATGACCTAAGATTTTTAGGATCTTAGGTCAAACTTTTTTTTGTCGATTTTGGGGTTTTGTGGGTGGCGAACTCTAAGAGCCCTTAAACTATGCGTAGACAAATCCAATTTTAAATTGGATTGATTATTAATTAAATTAACAGTATCTCAAATTCAAATGAATGTCATTCTTTTTATTGATTGGTAAAATCCATATCTATAATTTGTAGAAACTTAAAACTAAAAAAAGGGGGGATAGAAGGACTCTTTTTATGGTAAAAAATACATTGATCTCAGTTATTTCGCAAGAAGAAAGCAAGGGGTCTGTTGAATTTCAAGTATTAAGTTTTACTAATAAACTAAAGAAAGTAACTTCACATTTGAAATTACACAAAAAAGACTATTTATCTCAGAGAGGCCTACATAAAACTCTCGGAAAACGTCAACGGTTGCTAACGTATTTGTCAAATAAAAATAGAGTACGTTATAAAGAATTAATAGATCAATTAGATATTCGGGAGTTAAAAACTCGTTAAGTTAAGTGATAAGTTAATTGGAAGATTTCTTGTAGCATTATTTGATTTTTCAGAGCTTGGATTTTGATGAACTTTATTTCATTTTTAATTTAACAATTCATAGAATACTGATCCTGACTCGGGGAAAAAACATATGAATGTACAGACTACAAAAAACGATCTCATGATCGTCAATATGGGCCCTCACCACCCATCAATGCATGGGGTTCTTCGCCTCATCATTACTCTCGACGGTGAAAATGTTATTGATTGTGAACCTATATTAGGTTATTTACACAGAGGGATGGAAAAAATTGCGGAAAACCGAACAATTATACAATATCTCCCTTATGTAACACGTTGGGATTATTTAGCTACTATGTTTACAGAGGCAATAACAGTAAATGCCCCAGAACGTTTGGGAAATATTCAAGTACCTAAAAGAGCTAGCTATACTAGAGTCATTATGTTGGAATTGAGTCGCATAGCTTCTCATCTGTTATGGCTTGGCCCTTTTATGGCAGATATTGGTGCGCAGACGCCTTTCTTCTATATTTTCAGAGAGCGAGAATTGATATATGATCTATTCGAAGCTGCCACAGGTATGCGACTGATGCATAATTTTTTCCGTATCGGAGGAATTGCTGCTGATTTACCTCATGGTTGGGTAGATAAATGCTTGGATTTCTGTGAGTATTTTTTAACAGTAATTGCTGAATATCAAAAGCTTATTACACGGAATCCCATTTTTTTGGCCCGAGTTGAAGGAGTAGGCATTGTTAGTGAGGAGGAAGCCGTAAATTGGGGTTTATCTGGGCCAATGCTACGGGCTTCCGGACTCCAATGGGATCTTCGTAAAATTGATCATTATGAGTGTTACGACGAATTTGATTGGGAAGTACAATGGCAAAAAGAGGGGGATTCATTAGCCCGTTATTTCGTCCGAATCAGTGAAATGACGGAATCCATAAAAATAATTCAACAAGCTCTAGAAGGACTTCCGGGGGGGCCCTATGAGAATTTAGACGTCCGGCGCTTTGGCAGAGAAAGGGATTCGGAGTGGAATGATTTTGAATATCGATTCATTAGTAAAAAACCATCTCCGTCTTTTGAATTGTCGAACCAAGAGTTTTATATGAGAGTGGAGGCTCCAAAGGGAGAATTAGGAATTTTTCTGATAGGGGATCAGAGTATTTTTCCCTGGAGATGGAAAATTCGTCCACCGGGTTTTATCAATTTGCAAATTCTTCCTCAGCTAGTTAAAAGAATGAAATTGGCTGATATTATGACAATACTCGGTAGTATAGACATCATTATGGGAGAAGTTGATCGTTGAAATGATAATTGATACGACGGAAGTCCAGGCTATTAATTCTTTTTCCCGATTGGAATCCTTAAAAGGGATGTCTGGGCTCACGCGCTCCTTTGTCCCTATTTTTACTCCTCTATTTGGAATCACACTAGGGATACTCATAATTGTGTGGTTAGAAAGAAAAATATCTGCAGGAGTACAACAACGTATTGGACCTGAATACGCAGGTCCTTTTGGAATTCTTCAAGCGCTAGCAGATGGAACAAAACTACTTTTCAAAGAGGATCTTCTCCCATCTAGAGGAGATATTTGTTTATTCAGTATCGGACCATCCATAGCAGTTATATCCATTTTATTAAGTTATTCAGTAATTCCTTTTAGCTATCGGCTTGTTGTAGCGGATCTCAGTATAGGTGTTTTTTTATGGATTGCCATTTCAAGTATTGCTCCTTTTGGACTTCTTATGTCAGGATATGGTTCGAATAATAAATATTCCTTTTTAGGTGGTCTACGAGCTGCTGCTCAATCGATTAGCTATGAAATACCATTAACTCCATGTGTTTTATCCATATCTCTACGTGCGATTCGTTTGGACCTGAGCGGTTACCTATTTCTTTTATTTCTCGGATCGAAAAGGAGTGAAATGTATTGAGTAGATATCTTCATTTTTTGATTCATCATTCCGGGTGGTGAACTCAATCAGATAAGTTCTATGAGTGAAACAAAACAGCTTATAAATTTGCAGTAAAAAGATTAAGTCTCATTCCCTATGTACAAGAGTTAAGTATCACTAAGCATAAGCAGAATAAATTACCCCAAGATTAGCAATCATGGTTTGAGGCGAGTCGAAAAGATCAACTATATGAAGTTTTCACTATTGTCTATCATACGGGGGTTGGATAAAAATGAGTGGGCGGTTAGGAACACTAAGTTACATAATGGATTTGTAATCGAGATAATCTAAGTTACCTAAACCTAAATAGGACTCTCCGCATAAAAGGAATTTAGGGTGGGGGCTTTAAGTTAGTAGAAACGATCAAGCAGTACTTCCCCAGGATCCCGATCCTGAGTATGCTCCTACCCACTGGTTAAAGAAATAGCTATCATTAACGAAGTAACCTTTTTTTTTAGCTTCCCTGTCTTTTTCTATGAAATGTGAAAGAAGAACCGGAACGAAAGAAATATGCAATAGAAAAGAAAAATACGAAATATTTTATCTATATTCATACAGATAGAACAGATAGAATTATTATAATGATTAAAGTCCAAATATATTATATCTTAGAAATAGTCAACAAAGGGTGAGATCAATTCAGAAGCACCTTTTTCTTATTATAGCAGACAGAATTGGATTGGTATAATGTGGGACTCTCTGATCTATCTTTACTCTATCTACTCAACTAACATATCGAGACTAACATATCGAGATAATAGTGAGCCCGTCCTTAGATTTTGACCACCGAGGAGCCGTATGAGGTGAAAGTCTCATGTACGGTTCTGCAATAGCGACGGCAGCAGTGATGTTATCATCGACTATGATTATCTAACAGTTCAAGTACAGTTGAAATAGTTGAGGCACAGTCCAAATATGGTTTTTGGGGTTGGAATCTGTGGCGTCAACCTATAGGATTTACGGTTTTTCTAATTTCTTCCCTAGCAGAATGTGAGAGATTACCCTTTGATTTACCAGAAGCGGAGGAAGAATTAGTAGCAGGTTATCAAACCGAATATTCAGGTATTAAATTTGGTTTATTTTACGTTGCTTCCTATCTAAATCTACTTGTCTCTTCATTATTTGTAACAGTTCTTTACTTAGGCGGTTGGAATTTTCCGTTCATATTGATTCCTAATTTTTTCGGAATAAATGAACTGGATGGAGTCTTTGGAACAATAATTGGGACTTTGATTACATTAGCTAAAGCTTATTTGTTCCTGTTTATTTCTATCACAACAAGATGGACTTTGCCTAGGATGAGAATGGACCAATTATTAAATCTTGGGTGGAAATTTCTTTTACCTATTTCTCTCGGTAATTTATTATTGACAACTTCTTCCCAACTCTTTTCGCTGTAAAAAAAAACATAAGACAGTCAACAAGAGAAAGAAAATTTCAATTATTCATAGAGATTCACGATATGCTTCCTATGATAACTGGGTTCATGAATTATGGTCACCAAGCTGTAAGAGCTGCAAGGTATATCGGCCAAAGTTTCATAATTACCTTATCTCACACAAGTCGTTTACCTGTAACTATTCACTATCCCTATCAAAAATGGATTCCATCAGAGCGTTTCCGCGGTCGAATCCACTTTGAATTTGATAAATGCATTGCTTGTGAAGTATGTGTTCGTGTATGCCCTATAGATCTACCCATTGTTGATTGGAGATTGGAACCGGACATTCGAAAGAAACGATTGCTTAATTATAGTATTGATTTCGGAATATGTATATTTTGTGGTAATTGTGTCGAGTATTGTCCAACAAATTGTTTATCAATGACTGAGGACTATGAACTTTCTACTTATAATCGTCACGAATTAAATTATAATCAAATTGCCTTGAGTCGGTTACCAATGTCAGTAATTGGAAATTCCATAATTCGAACCATTATGACTTCGACTCAAATCAACTAAAAAATAGGTAAACCGCTTGATTCGATTACCAATTACTCCAATTTCCGATTACTATTACTAAAGGAGCAAATCTTCCATTTTGCTCGTCGAATAAGTAAAAGTCCTAGCTATTGATTTCAGATTCATTGCTCAGAATCATGTCTTGCAAAAATGCATTATCCGTGATTTTTCGAAATCTACATCTCTCTAAATTAATACTATTATATATATAATTTCTCTATCAACCCCCAATCTAGGATTGGATTCCATTCAGAGCATATCCTAAAAAGAGTCGGGTAACCTATTTTTCCCGGTCTGGTCAAAAAGATCATGAAACATTTAAGCTTATTTCTCTATTATTTGCCATATAATGGATTTCACTGGACCAATACATGATTTTCTTTTAGTATTTTTGGGATCGGTTCTTCTATTAGGAGGTCTGGGAGTGGTATTACTTACCAATACCATTTTTTCTGCCTTTTCCTTGGGGTTGGTTCTGGTTTGTATATCCCTATTCCATATTCCATCGAATTCCCATTTTGTAGCTGCTGCACAGCTCCTTATTTACGTGGGGGCCATAAATGTGTTAATCGTATTCGCTGTGATGTTCATGAATGACTCAGAATATTACAAGGATTTCGGTCTTTGGACCGTTGGAGAAGGAGTAACTTCCCTGGTTTGTACAAGTCTTTTTGTTTCACTAATTACTACTGTCCCAGATACTTCATGGTACGGTATTATTTGGACTACAAGATCAAACCAGATTTTAGAGCAGGATTTTTTTAATAATGGTCAACAAATTGGGACTCATTTATCAACAGATTTTTTTCTTCCCTTTGAACTCATTTCTATAATTCTTTTAGTTGCCTTGATAGGTGCAATTGTTATGGCCCGTCAGTAATAAAAAGAAAGACTTCGAATGAAAGAGTTCTGTCCTCTCAAAAGACTTCCTTCTTATCACACCTATTTTCCTTCACTTCAATTCCATTTTTCTATTTTTCATGTATAAAATGGAAATGGTTTTAGTTCAATCTATTCTAGTACCAATATCTTCCTTTGTTCTGCACTTGTGAGATTCTAGTCAATAAAATGGATTAAGGTGGAGTTTTTGTTCCTATTGAAAGCAAATAAATCCAGATTGATGAGGGGTTGGTCAATGATGCTTGAACATGAACTTGTTTTGAGTGCCTATTTATTTTCTATCGGTATTTATGGATTGATCACAAGTCGAAATATGGTTAGAGCACTTATGTGTCTTGAGCTTATACTGAATGCGGTTAATTTGAATTTCGTAACATTTTCTGATTTCTTTGATAGTCGCCAATTAAAAGGAGACATTTTCGCTATTTTTGTGATAGCTATTGCAGGCGCTGAAGCCGCTATTGGACCTGCTATTGTTTCATCAATTCATCGTAACAGAAAATCCACTCGTATCAATCAATCGAACTTGCTGATGAAATAGCGGTAATCATATAAATACTGAATAGAATATTATAAATACTGAATAGAATATTCACCAATTCAAATTGGTATGTACGATAGAAACAAACATAGGCCCATGTTTGCTAAAACGTAATAAATCAAAGTATCTTGGACCGCTATCATGAGCAGATCCCGAAGTAGATTAATTCGAAATCGATTCTGGTAAACCCTCGATTCGTCTGGTGTCTACCATATATGATTCCTTTATGATTTTACTAGATCGAAAATTTATGACGTTCAAAAAGTGGATAGATACCATGTCACACTCAGTAAAGATTTATGATACATGTATAGGGTGTACTCAATGTGTGCGAGCCTGCCCCACAGATGTATTAGAAATGATACCTTGGGACGGATGTAAAGCTAAGCAAATTGCTTCTGCCCCAAGAACAGAAGACTGTGTAGGTTGTAAGAGGTGTGAATCCGCTTGTCCAACAGATTTTTTGAGTGTCCGGGTTTATTTATGGCATGAGACAACGCGAAGCATGGGGCTAGCTTATTGATACGTTCTAGAAAACTCTACTTGAACCCATTTTTTTTCTCCTTACCGACAAAAACCCGTACTTAATCAAAAAGATTATTTAGAGCACGGGTTTTTTGGTCAAAGTGTATCTTGTCTTTACCACGAATTCTTTTCCTTGGTTAACAATAATTGTGATTTTGCCGATATCCGCGGGTTCTTCCATTTTCTTTTTTCCTCATAGGGGAAATAAGATGATTAGGTGGTATACTCTCTCTATATGCACAATAGAACTACTTCTAACGACCTATGCATTCTGTTATCATTTCCAATTTGACGATCCCTTAATCCAATTAGAACAGGATTCTAGATGGATCCATTTTTTTGATTTTCACTGGAGACTCGGAATCGATGGAATTTCCATAGGACCTGTTTTACTGACGGGATTCATCACTACTTTAGCGACTTTAGCGGCTCGGCCAGTGACTCGGGATTCACGATTGTTCAATTTCCTGATTTTAGCAATGTACAGCGGCCAAATAGGATCATTTTCTTCTCGAGATCTTTTACTTTTTTTTATCATGTGGGAGTTAGAATTAATTCCTGTTTACTTACTTCTATCCATGTGGGGAGGAAAGAAACGTTTGTACTCATCTACAAAGTTTCTTTTGTACACTGCGGGGGGTTCCATTTTTCTATTAATGGGAGTTCTGGGCATGGGTTTCTATGGTTCCAACGAAGCAACCTTACATTTTGAAACCTCAGCGAATCAATCGTATCCGGTGGCATTGGAAATAATATTCTATTTTGGATTTCTTATTACTTATGCTGTCAAATCACCGATTATACCCCTACATACATGGTTACCAGATACCCATGGGGAGGCACATTACAGTACGTGTATGCTTCTAGCCGGAATCTTATTAAAAATGGGCGCGTATGGATTGGTTCGGATCAATATGGAATTCTTACCCCACGCTCATTCTATATTTTCTCCATGGTTGATGATAATAGGTACAGTTCAAATAATCTATGCAGCTTCAACATCTCCTGGCCAACGCAATTTAAAAAAGAGAATAGCCTATTCTTCTGTATCTCATATGGGTTTTACAATTATAGGAATTGGTTCTATAACCGATACAGGACTGAATGGAGCTATTTTACAAATCATTTCTCACGGATTTATTGGTGGTGCTCTTTTTTTCTTGGCAGGAACTAGTTACGATAGAATACGTCTTGTTTATCTCGACGAAATGGGCGGAATAGCTATCCCAATGCCTAAACTATTTACAATGTTCAGTAGCTTCTCGATGGCTTCTCTTGCATTGCCGGGAATGAGTAGTTTTGTTGCCGAATTGGTAGTCTTTTTTGGAATAATTACCAGTCCAAAATCTCTTTTAATGCCAAAAATACTCATTACTTTTTTAATGGCAATTGGAATGATATTAACTCCTATTTATTCATTATCTATGTCACGCCAGATGTTCTATGGATACAAGCAATTTCCTGCCCCAAACTCCTCTTTTTTGGATTCTGGACCACGAGAACTTTTTGTTTCGATCTGTATCTTTCTACCCGTAATAGGGATTGGTATTTATCCGGATTTCCTTCTCTCACTATCCGTTGACAAGGTAGAAGCTATCCTATCTAATTATTTTTATAGATAAGATAGTTTTCATGAATAAGATCGAAAATAATCCTATGATTTCAAAAACCATTCGCTGGACAATGAAAAAAAAATAAGTCTTCTTTTTCCTTATCTTAAGGAAAAAGAAAATGAAGTCCATTCGAATCAGATACGTTTGGAGTTTTTGAGAACCATTTGAATCCAGTAGTGATTCAAATAGTTCTCAAAAACTCACACAAACTTCAGACTATGTTCCTGTGGATTGGGTCGCTTCTTCAATTCGATGTTAATGTGAATGAGCCATAACTATGTAATCCTATTCCTAATAGATTGACCCCAAAATAACATATCCAAATTATAAGAAATCCAAGAGAAGCCACAATTGCGGAATTCGTGCCTTGAAAATTTTGATTTGTTCTCATATGTAAATAAATTGCAAATAGGGTCCAAGTAATAAATGCCCAAGTTTCCTTGGGGTCCCAATTCCAATATGACCCCCATGCCTCATTAGCCCATACCGCGCCCGAAAGAATACCTATGGTTAAAAAGAGAAACCCTAGACTAATGACACGATAACTCCAACGATCCAATTGCTGAATCAACTGATACATGTGATAATTTCTAAATGAAAGAAAAAAAGTGTTTCGTAAAACACTGCCTCTTTCATTTGCGTATTGGCTCTCATCAAAAACAAATGACCCTGTTACTAAATGATTTCTTTTGCCAAAAATATCTATGCGTGTTCGAAATGTAATGACTAGAAGCGCTACTGAGAATAACGAGCCGCATAAAAGAGCTGCATAGCTCAATACCATCATACTTACGTGCATCATTAACCACTGAGATTGGAGAGCAGGTACTAATATTGTGGATTGATGCATTTCTGCTAAAAGACCTGAAGTAACAAAGCCTTGAGTCAAAATAGTACTTGGCGCGGTTATTGCGCTTAAATGGGTTTTTTGGTTCCTAAAATGTGGAACCATATGAATAATGGAAAAACCCCACGAAAGAAACATTAATGATTCATATAAATCACTTAAGGGGAAATGTCCCGAAGAAATCCAACGAGTAACTAACAATCCTGTTATACAGAAAAAGGTAGCTATCATGCCTTTTTCTGACGAATTATAGAGTCCTAGCGTTTCGTAGACTAATAATAAGGTTAGTAAATAAATCGTAATTACAATTGAAACGATCGAAAAAGAAATGTGAGTGAATATATGTTCTAAAGTCGAGAATATCATAAAAAAAATCCTAAAATAAAAAAGAAAAGGGGGATCCTTCAAGACTGGAATGGAAATGAGGAATTCCATTCATTATAGGACTTATTGTATCTCTTTTAGAAGATGCCGCCACTCGGACTCGAACCGAGATGCTCTAGCACTGCTTCCTAAGAGCAGCGTGTCTACCGATTTCACCATGGCGGCTTACTCGAAAACATAATAGCCCATCCATATTCAATCGTCGAGATTCTAAGGAGTCAATTCAATCAAATCTTTTTTAGGGAATCTGACAATCAATGAAAAAACACTCGTTCAAATTACTAATTGAACGTTCACCAATCATTAGTATTGTGGGATCGTAGGGTGTTAGGTTTCACTTTCACAAAGAGCTTTCCGTTGGTTTCACTTCGCCTGGAATGGAAATGAAGCAGTTGGAGTTCTGTCCTCTATCCAGGCATAGAACTAAAAGGTTTCAATCTTTATCGGAATTTTAGCGTACTTCAAAAAAAAATTCTATATTTCTAAAGAAAAGAAAGCTCTCAAGATCTATATATAGATATAGATCTTGATGGATTCCACAGCCCAAATATAGGACCCTTAATTTGGACTACATATTAGGAATTAGGAATACATAATCCAAAAAAATCCTTCCTAAAGGAAAAAGAAGACTTTTCTTTTAGTTAGTGTATTATGAAAAGTGAATCGATGAGGAAAATGACAACCCCCATCTCACAAATTAGAAAAACCTACTATAAAGAAAGCTAAAACTTTGTATCTTGTCCTTCACTACTTCGTCAAAAAATTGAAAATACAGTAAGTAGAGGACTTCTTATTCTGCATACGGCACTAACCAGTCCCGTCTCGTATTGATCCGTTGAAAAGAAAAATATGAGTTAATGGGAATCCTTCATTTTAGAAATGACAATTCAGAGAGTCATATTGATTCAGATTCTTCCAAGACTTGGTTCTTTTTTTTCTCGTATAAAATTTCGCATTCCCGGTATACTTTTCTTTGCTCGTACCAAAGCCTTTTGCAGTCCCGGTATACTTTTCTTTGCTCGTACCAAAGCCTTTTGCAGTCCCGGTATACTTTTCTTTGCTCGTACCAAAGCCTTTTGCAGTCCCGGTATACTTTTCTTTGCTCGTACCAAAGCCTTTTGCAGTCCCGGTATACTTTTCTTTGCTCACAAAAGCCTTTCGAATTCCCGGTACAAATAGATTTCGCTAATGAAAATGCTTTTCTCGCTGCCCAATACCCCTTTCTTTTCCAAATATTTTTACGAATACGCTTTTTTGACAGAGAAGTACGTTTCTTTGGAACCGCCATTCAAAAATGAAGAGGTTACTCATTGTTTAGAGTTGGATGTGAAAGACATGTATTGTTCGGATTATTCGTTTTATTTTATTCTATTTATTCCCTAGATGATACTTCCTTGATAACATACAATAGAGATACGCTTGCCTCGCATAGAATAAATATTCCTAGGTAAAAAATGGGATAGGTTCTTCTTTAGGGGAACCTTTTTTACTTTTACAACATACAATATCCGAAGAAAGAAGAATTCGTACTGATTGGTAACTTTCTATCCGAACCCTCATTCGAATCTATATCGTAAGAGAGGTTTTCGAATTCCCCCTAAATACTTAGTTCCACTATAGCTCGCCCGGGGTCGCCGGGGAGCTATCGTCCTGCCCCGCAGCGATGGATTCTCCTTCTCCTGGCGCAGTGAGCCGGTTTCTTGAACCAAAGGGAAGCTGTCCTAGGTAAGTATTGTATCATTTTTTCTTTCTTATTCCCCCCTTTCTGGCTCTATGCATACCTATTTACGATTTGATTGATCCCATACAATCCCATATTCTATTTATTTATATAACTATCTATTTATAGATACTCGCTACCTACTGTATTGTATCATTAACGATTCTTGAAGAGATCAAAAGATCTCAGTTGATGGCACTCGTGAAACCTCTCAATCTCATCACACGGTTGAAGGCACTTGGGCAACGTTTGGTTGAAGGTTTTCTAGTCTACGGTATTTTCACCAAGGTTGTGTCTGGGATTTTAGGCTTGTTATTCTCCCCGAAACCTAAGGCTCCGTTAAATCTGCCTCCTGCAGTTGCGGAATTCAGAGAATTATCAATAGACAGAGAAGAAACGACAGAAGACAGAGAAGAAACGACAGATCCAGCCACAGTCGATTCGACTTCGTCTCCTACATCGCTGGAGGGGTCGTTGCGGGCTAAGTTGGAACTATATGATAGTCAAATCTCCATCCTTCGTCAGCTCAAGACCCATAACAACCTTCTGATCGCAACCCAGATCCAATGCATAAAACTACAACAGGAACTAGGTTCCGGGTGTACTTGGATTAAAAAGGAGCTTTCCTCTTTAAAGTTAAAGCGGGGTGAGCGACTGCCGGCTACAGTGGAAAACTATCGGGCGTATCTATCCACCCTCCGGCCCCAAATAGAATTAAAGAAGGACCAAATGCGTCGCTTAAGCGAAGATATCAAGGTCTTAGAACTAAAAGAAGCTGAAATCCGAGATCCCAGAGATGGCAGTCAATAACTTGGGAGGTAGACCTCCGGCCCGCCGGCCCGAGGTCTCAAGTTCGATCACCCTGCGGCTCCCCGAGCCTGACGGGACGTGATTGCGCCGGGCGAAGAAGGGAAGAGGCTTTAGAGTTCACTTAGCCGAAAAAGAAGCGGAGGCTTGGGCTGTGCTCTGTGAGTCTTTTTTTTGTAAAATTTATTAACGGCTATTTTTTGTAAAATTTATTAACGTTGGTGGTTGCAACCTTCCATTTTGGTGGTTGCAACCTTCATATTGTCATTTTGAAAATAGTTGACAAAAGTGGCTTGTCCGGGTATAATGTGATTGATAGCTGACTAGTCATCTATCCAAAGGATCCATAAAATTCGCCATCGAATCTATTCTGGGATTCACCGGTTAGGATCGATCTAAACCAATTCTCAAGAACTAAGTCTTACTTATGCGAATCTTTATTTTTATTAAAAAGATTCTAGCGAATCTCTTTCAAGTTCAAGGTCTGGTAACCATGTTTAAGAAGGTGGCACTAGTTTGGAAGGTGTTCCAGGTTGTAACGTGGGTATTGGGGGCCTTATTCGGCCTGAGAGGGCCCGCTACTTCAAAAGAAAGAAAGGATGAGAGTCCGCTTGGACACGACGATACGCACACATAAACGTGTAATCGACTCAAAAGAAATTCCCCGCTTGTACTTCAAGATTGCCCTTTTGGAAGAGGCAAAAGTGAAGCTCCAAGAAGAACAAGAAAACTTATTTTATAGATCTATGAAAATAGGGGCTATGCGGATTCTAACTGTAGACTTTCTCGGTAAAACAGATCAAACTTTTGATTATCGATTTTAGCATTTTTTCGTTCTTATTCCCCCTTTTCTTAGCTTTCGAATTTAACGAGATACTAAATACTCTAGGTCGATTCGAAAGCTAAGGGGCAAATCTTTCGAGAAATAAACTACAAATTTCATGCAGGATCCATAAATTTCGAAATTATGGAATTCAAATTCACCGGGTAATCGGAGTTCGACCCGGTAATAGCGTGAATTAGAAATATATATATAGAAATATTATGCGATTAAGGAAACGGAAGTGTAAGTATTTAGGGGGAATTCGAAAACCTCAATGAATGAAAAAGTGGGTAAAGGCCTTTTTATTTTAGGCTTCCTTGTGGAGCCGCAGGGTGATTGACCTTTGGCTCAACTTAACCCCGGGAATTTGACTGCTCCTGCGGAGGCAGCAGCCTTCTGGGCCCTCTCTAGTAACTCGGCCTTCTCTTTTTCTAAGACAGAAATTTCTTCGAGTAAGATGGAAATCGATTCCTCCAATTTTTTTCGTCGGTTGAGCTCGCTTGTCAAATAGTCATCCATTCTTTTCACTAAATCGCTCGGGCGCTCGCCCTGCTTTAACTTTAAGCAGGAAAGTCGTGCGTTTAGCAGGGTATATCCTTTGTGTAGTTTGGTAGATAGTTCTATGAATTCGAATTGTTTTGCTGACACTTGGTCAGTCTTAGTTTTGATTTCCAGATCTATCTCCTCGAGTTCAGTCTCCTCAAGTTCAGTCTCCGTGAGTTCAGTCTCCGCGAGTTCACCCTCTTCCATCTCACCCTCCTACATCTCAGTCGGAAGATCCAGAACCCAAACAGTCGCTGCAGGACGCGGCGGATTCGAAGAATCTTTCGGGAAGAAAAAACCCCAAAAGAAATTCACACTACCAAAGAACCCCCAACACAAGACGACCCCTCTAAGAAAGAGAGATAACAGAGTTTTCAACATGGTCATTTTTTTCACTCTTGAGCCGAAGCTCCCTAGAGAATGAAAATGGTTAATGATATTAAGGTTGAAATATCATAACCCGGCGAATTCCATAATTTCGAATTTTATGGATCCTGTGTGTGATTGATTGAATGTTTGTTTCTCTTTTCGATCTGTCTCAGATCAAAAGAGATTTTTTTGGTTATTATCTATCTATTTTAGAGAAATAGATAGACCTCTTTCCGTTTCAGAGGAGACCTCTTGTGGCCCAGCGAATCCAAGGAACCCATCATTTGCATGACGGCAAGTAAAAACCAACCTTATGGATCGTGGATAAACAGATATCTTTATACACGATATAATCATATCACGCAAATCTACTATTGTCAAGATGCCAATATGCCAATATGAAGGTTGCAACCACCAAAATGGCAGAAAACCAAAAAGATTTGCCCCTTACCTAAAAAATCTACCTAGATTCTTTAGTATCTCGTTAAATTCGAAAGCTAAGAAAAGGGAGAATAAGAACAAAAAAATGCTAAAATACTCACAGAGGAGAGGACAGCCCACTCTTTACCTACTTTCTCATTCATTTTAGTTCGTTTAATTAACCCGAAGTTCCTTAAATAGCCCTTTTTTGAATTTGAAATAGAATGAACAATTCCAGTGGGTTGACTACCCCTTTCATAGATCTATGAAATTCATTAGAGTAGGCCCGGTGGACCCTGCCACGCAGGCTGTAAATCCCTTGCGTCTACGGGCGCAATCAGTCGCTTGGCGGTCCGGAGGCGCTGGTTGTTGTCTCACGGTAACGTAATTCTCAGTCGATTGCCTGAACCGTAAGGAGGGGCGGTCTGGTCCTCGTGGAGGCGCTGGTGGTTGGGAGAATTTTGTCTTAAGATACCCCCATAATTTCTACTTTCCTTTTGGAAGGACACCTGGCGACTAGCAACATCTTTCTGTGCCTCGACTAATCGGGTGCGCTTTTCTTCCAAAAAGGAGAGTTCCACGGTTACTATAGACTTTTCTTCGTATAATTCCGCTGCGAGAATATCTTCCGGGAGGAATAATGCATTTAGGTGCTTTGAATCCTCCGACTCTACCATTTGGCCTCTTAACAAGAGTTCGCCGGCGTTTAACCGGCGAAGTGCTTCACCTAAGAGTAACCATGCTTTGGCCGCCTGCAAGCTTTTTCTTTTGATTTCCAAATCGAGCCGCTGAATTTCTTCAGCAATATCAAAATTCCGAACCGAACCCAGAGATCCGCTTTTGTGTACGTCCGATTCCAATAAGCTCGCGGGATTGGCACACACCGACACCCCAAGAAAACTATACTACTCAAGGAACCCCACCAGAAAATTATCCAGAGAAATTTTGCCCACCCTAGAAGAAACTGATAGAAACCTGTTTTTAAATTGTATTTTTCAATAGAACCCTTATACCAGAAAATAAAGAATATCCATACTCGAATAGCGAGTTTGAACATGTACTAGAATACCTCCTTCCTGGATTGTCTTAAGAAAAAAAAAAGAATATTAAGTATATTATAGAATAAGACAGTCCTGAGAATTCTCACTGTATTTCTTTATATAGAATCCTAGACTGTTGGCCGGGTGTTGGTGTCGTTTAAACCGTCGTTATAGTTTTATACTGATCCTTTTTTTTACTGCCATCACAAATATAACGGATAATTCGTTTAAGCGCAATCCCAGAGATAGGTTTCATGCTATCTCCAAATTTTCATCTTTCAATTCAATAAAAGATTAAATATTCAAATTGAATATTCATCTCAATAAGGGGTAATCCGGTTGAAGGATTATTCGTCTGTAACTGTAATGCATTGGATTAAAGTCGAAAGCTAAGAAAAGGGAAAATAAGAACGAAAAAATGCTAAAATACTCACAGAGGAGCGGACAGCCCACTCTTTACCTACTTTTTCATTCATTTTAATTCGTTTAATTAACCCGAAGTTCCTTAAATAGCCCTTTTGTTTGAAATAGAATGAACAATTCCTATGGGTTGACTACCCCTTTCATAGATCTATGATAGATCTATGAAATTATGAAATAGACTAGTCTGGGCGGATCTTATGCTGCCCCGCAGCGCTGGATCCGTCTTCGTCAATGAGCCGCCCGGTTCCTGAACCGGAAGGACCGGGAACAGGACGCGCACCGATATCAGGATTCCTCGGAGCTCCGGAAGAACTTCCCCTCAATCTACCTCTAGACGCAGTTTTGGCCTTTGACCTTGGGTTGAAGTGCGGATTCCGCCTTTCCAAGTCGGCAATATCTTGCGATACGCGGGCAAGCGATTCGTCTAATGTTGCATTCCTCGCATAAGCGCTCTCTTCTCTTGCCTTTGCTTGGACTTCGGGATGGTACTCTTCCAATTTTAAGAGTTCTTCCGCTAAGAGGAAAAGCTGTCCCTCTAACTCTTTTGTTTTTTGCTTGTTCCTACTCAACGAAGTGCGGATTTTTTGTACTGTCTCTTCGCTGGAACCCTCCTCTCGGTGCTTCGCTAGGCGAGATTCGAGTCTTAAGATCCGATCTCGGCTTTCTGACAAGTAAAGTAGTATTGGACTTCAACGAATACAGATCGTTGTTGCCGCCAATACAGCAGCTCGACCGAATATTCTCGGTCTTTTTCATTCTTCGCTTCTATCTCGGATTGGCCTTGTTCGGCAGTGACTGACGCCTCGACCAATATCGGAGACGAAGTCAAAGCGCTAAGGTGAATTGGATCTCCAATGGTTTCTAAGTCCCTACATTCCGCAGCAGATGCTTCAACCGCGAACACATTATTTTCCCCTACGTGTGGTTGGTCGACAGTGGATGATGATCCTTCCACCAATTCTGTCTCGACTTCGGATCCTTCCATCCATTTTGGAAGGTCAACTCTGGCTGGCGGAGTAGGCCACTTTCTTTTGACTTGGTCCACTTCTCGGAATTCTGCAGGCAGCTTCGACGGCTCGCTGGGAGGTTTCTTTGGTACGAACCACCAAAATAATAACCACAAAACCCCTTTCGTGCTAGCCGCTGCTACTATGAGCCACTGGAATAAGTGAAACATGTGAATTTACCTCCCTTCTTAGGTGTTGAATATATGCAACGCGCATAATCAATATAATACTATATTATATATATGCCAAAGTCAATGCGTCTAGTCCATCCATTTTTTTTTTCTAAAAAAATGATCAAATCAATAATCCAAAGTGTGATCTGTTTGACGTTTTCATTTTCCCATTCTTAGGATCGATTTGAAATTGAAACTAGCTATAATGAAAATGAAATGAATGCATTTATCCACCTATCACGGTTACACATCCCTAAGAGAGGAGCTCTTAGGGATGTGTTCGGAGGACGCCGTATCTTAGATTCCACGAATCTATAGTATGATCAAGTGCAGGTCTTGAAAGAAATCAATGGGATTTGCTTCCATCGGATCTAGACAATCTTGTTCTTTTGAACATGAAGAAAGAAAGAAGCCATTGCAATTGCCGGAAATACTAGGCCCACTAAGGGCACAAAAAGAGAGGGTAAGTTGAAAGTTGTCATAGAATGAATACCTCGATTTCCTATTTTTACCTGTTAGTAAAGAGATCTTATGATACGTATCTAGTATCATAAGTGCAAGGAATGAAAAAAGTATACCGAGTTATCCTTCTACCTGAAATATATATTCAGGTTTCTTTCTCTTGTTTCTATTCTATCGATAGAGACTTCTTCCTTGGCCTTACTCTTACTGGTCCGGGTGGATTTCTCTAGTGAAATAGAACCGGTAACTTTTTTACCGATTTTTTTTGTTGTCTTTTTAACCAAATGAAACAGACGGTACTGTTTTATAATGATCATTTTTTACCGCCATCACAAACATAACGGATAATTCGTTTAAGCGAATTCCCGAGATAGGTTTCATGCTATCTCCAAATTCTCATCTTTCAATTCGAACCGCAGTGACAGTTAGATAGGTATCGTAGAGTTTCCTCGAAGCCTAGGCAGCTTACTCCACTCAATCAGAATTAGTGAATTATCCCGAATAAACTAATACCCAAGGTCTTCTTTTGATTGGGTCGAGTTATTGATGGATCCTATGACCCATATCAGAATCAAGTACGAGAATTCTTTTTACTTGCTCTATGAATAGAAATTATTATAAGAATTAATGGAATGATTGAAAATGGAAAATTCTATTTGAGTTCTTTCCTATTTTGATTTTTTTATTTGATTGTTCCTTCCGAAAGAGATAAGAGCTGGTGAATCGGAAACAATTCAATTACTAAGAATAGAAAAAACTTTGATTTTCTTATGGAACATACATATCAATATGCATGGATCATACCTTTCGTTCCGCTTCCGGTTCCTATAGCAATAGGAGTGGGACTTCTTCTCGTTCCAACGACAACAAAAAATCTGCGTCGCATGTGGGCTTTTCCTAGTGTTTTATTACTAAGTATAGTTATGCTTTTTTCGGCCGACCTGGCTATTCAGCAAATAAACGGGAGTTCTATTTATCAATATGTAGGGTCTTGGACCCTCCATCATGATTTTTCCCTAGAGTTTGGCGACTTGATCGATCCACTGACTTCTATTATGTCAATATTAATTACTACTGTTGGAATCATGGTTCTTATTTATAGTGACAATTATCTGTCTCATGATCAAGGATATTTGAGATTTTTTGCTTCTATGAGTTTTTCCAATGCTTCCATGTTGGGATTAGTTACGAGTTCTAATTTGATACAAATTTATTTTTTTTGGGAATTAGTTGGAATGTGTTCCTATCTATTAATAGGTTTTTGGTTCACGCGACCAATTGCGGCAAATGCTTGTCAAAAAGCATTTGTAACTAATCGTGTGGGGGATTTTGGTTTATTATTAGGAACCTTAGGTCTTTATTGGATAACGGGTAGTTTCGAATTTCGAGATTTGTTCAAAATAGTCAATAACTTGATTGAGAATCATGGGATAAATTCTTTATTTCTGACTCTGTGTGCCGCCCTATTATTCCTCGGTGCAATTGCGAAATCGGCACAATTCCCCCTTCATGTATGGTTACCTGATGCCATGGAGGGACCCACTCCGATTTCGGCTCTTATACATGCTGCTACTATGGTAGCAGCGGGCATTTTTCTTGTAGGCCGGCTTCTGCCTCTTTTCGCAGTTATACCTTACGTAATGAATCTCATTTCTTTGATAGGTATAATAACAGTACTCTTAGGAGCTACTTTGGCTCTGGCTCAAATAGACATTAAGAGAAGTTTAGCTTATTCTACAATGTCGCAATTGGGTTATATTATGTTAGCTTTCGGTATGGGGTCTTATCAAGCTGCTTTATTTCATTTGATCACTCATGCCTATTCGAAAGCATTATTATTTTTAGGCTCTGGATCCATTATTCATTCAATGGAAAGAATTATTGGATATTCTCCAGAAAAAAGTCAGAATATGGCTCTTATGGGGGGTTTCCAAAAATATGTGCCAATTACAAAAACTGCTTTTTTGTTAGGTACACTTTCTCTTTGTGGCATTCCACCTCTTGCTTGTTTTTGGTCAAAAGACGAAATTCTTAACGATAGTTGGTTGTATTCACCTATTTTCGCGATCATAGCTTGTTCCACAGCAGGATTAACTTCATTTTATATGTTTCGGATCTATTTACTTACCTTTGAAGGGCATTTAAACGTTTATTTTCAAAATTTCAGTGGAAAAAAAAATAGCTCGTTCTATTCAATAGCCATATGGGGTAAAGAAGGAAGGAAAGGAATTAACAAAGATCTTCTTTTATCCACAATGAATAATAATGAGAGGGCTTCCTTTTTTTCGAAAAAAAGAGATCCAATGGGTCCAATGGACGGGAATGTAAAAAATAGGAGGCGATCCTTTATGAAAATGACTCATTTTGTCAATATCAATAAAGAAATGCCCCCATATCCGCATGAATCGCATAATACTATGCTATTGCCGCTGCTTGGGTTGGCTCTATTTACTTTGTGTGTTGGATCTATAGGAATTCCTTTCGATCAAGGAGGAATGGATTTCAATAGGAATATATTATCCAACTGGTTAACTCCGTCTATAAATCTTTTACATCAAAATTCGAACAATTCTGCGGATTGGTATGATTTTCTTACAAATGCAACTTTTTCAGTCAGTATAGCCTATGTAGGAATCTTTGTAGCATTCTTTTTTTATAGGCCTGTTTCTTCATCTTTACAGAATTTGGACTTAATCAATTCATTTGTGAAAATGAGTCCTACGAGACTTCTTTGGGACAAAATAATCAATGTGATATATACTTGGTCATCGAATCGTGCTTACATAGATCTTTTTTATTCAACAACCCTAAGTAGGGGTATAAGAGGATTATCCGCACTAACTCATTTTTTTGATAGACGAATAATTGGTGGAATTACGAATGGCATTGGTACGACAACCTTCTTTGTAGGAGAAGCTCTAAAATATGTAGGGGGGGGAAGAATCTCTTCTTATCTATTCTTCTATTTCTCCTCAATCTTTTTATTAATTTATTTACTTTACTCATTCCCCCCTGGGATGTAAAATATAGCTCTTCTCACCATCCCCATAGTGTATGAGACAAATGTGTGCATTTCGATTAGGGTCGTATTCTATGGTTACGATTCTCCCAGATATGTCTTTTTCATTCCGTCGAAAATCTATTTTACGGTATAGACGCTTATGACCTCCCCCTCTATGCCTTGCGGTAATGATGCCTCTGGCATTCCGCCCTTTCCCACAATGACGCTGTCCAGAAATCAAATTCTTTCGTGGATTGGATTTCACTCGACTGTCTGCGGCCCCATTGCGTGTGCTCGGGGTAGAAGTTTTGTATAAATGTATCGCCGTTTCATTAAATAAGTGGATTGAAGCTCTTTTCTTTCTACAAAAAAAAAAAGGAGTGGAATATAATAACCCGGTTGAAGCGTAATGATCATACGTCTGTAATGCCTTGTATGTCCCATAATAGGTCCCATTCTTCGACCCTTTCCCGGGAGCCGATGACTATTCATAGCTATTACCTTAACCCCAAAGAAGAGTTCGACCCAATGCTTGATTTCTGTCCTAGTTGATCCTGACTCAACATTAGAAGTATATTGATTCTTCCCCACCAATAACCGAACACTTTTTTCTGTAAATACCGATTTGATTCCATCCATAAATCCCCTTTCTTTCCTATGAGTTCCAGTATTGATAAGAATTCTAGTTCTTACTGTTCATATGTTATAGTATGAATATACCACACCAATTCGTTCTCTATTAAGATTCGAATTCGAATCTACAGACTCGAACGAATCTCATAGAGAACTCTATCGAAATAGAACTCTATCGAAATAGAAGAATTCTGAAAACAAGAAAACCCATATAATATATATATATTATAAATATACGTTTTCGCATACAAAGTATGCTATGATGATGATACAGAGCCAGTTCCAATAGACTGAACCATTCCTATCTATCCCATTGGTGTGCATCCAGTAGGAATTGAACCTACGAATTCGCCAATTATGAGTTGGGCGCTTTAACCATTCAGCCATGGATGCTTGGATCATCATACATCGTGAATAAATTATTTCCAACCATAACCATGCCAAGAAAACCGAAGAGAGGGTATGAAGTCCAATTATGGATCTTCGAATTGAGAGAGATATTGAGAGAAATCAAGAATTTTCGCTATTTGTATTTGTTAGATTCATGGACCAAATTCGATTTAGTGGGATCTTTCACTTACCTTTTTTTCCACCAAGAACGTTTTCTGAAACTCTTTGACCCCCGAATTGGGGGTATCCTACTTTCGGGTTCAACAAGCAACCGATCTTTCACGAGCAAAGTTGTAGTACTGGTTAAGGGTGTAGTACTGATTCTAGTAGCGGTCCTTCTATCTCGTATGCACCATCAAACTATGGTCGAAAGAAAAAATCTCTATTTGAGGGGGCTTCTTCCTATACCTATGAATTCCATTGGACCCAGAAATGATACATTGTTTCGGTCTTCCCATCGGTTGGTTGTTTCGCTCCTGTATCTTCCAAAAGGGAAAAAGATCTCTGAGAGTTGTTTCATGGATCCGAAAGGGAGTCCTTGGGTTCTCCCAATAACTCAAAAGTGTATCATGCCTGAATCTAACTGGGGTTCGCGGTGGTGGAGGAACCGGATGGGGAAAAAGAGTGATTCTAGTTGTAAGATATCGAAAGAAACCGTAGCTGGAATTGAGATCTCATTCAAAGAGAAAGATATCCAATATCTGGAGTTTCTTTTTGTATCCTATACGACGGATGATCCGATGGTCAGAGACCACGATTCGGAATGGTTTGATGGACTTTCTCCGAGGAAGAAGCGAAACAGATTGAATTCGGGACAGCTATTCGAAATCTTAGTGAAACACTGGATTTGTTATCTCATGCCTGCTTTTCGTGAAAAAAGACCAATGGAAGGGGAGGGTTTCTTCAAACAACAGGGATCGAATTTTTTGAGGCAGGTATCGAGAGAGAATTGGATTTGGTTAGACAATGTGTGGTTGGTAAACAAGGATCGGTTTTTTAGCAAGGTACGGAATGTATCGTCAAATATTCAATATGATTCCACAAGATCTAGTTTCGTTCAAGTAACGGATTCTAGCCAATTGAAAGGATCTTCTGATCAATCCAGAGATGCTTTCGATTCCATTAGGAATGAGGATTCGGAATCTCACACATTGATCAATCAAAGAGAGATTCAACAACTCAAAGAAAGATCTATTCTTTTGGATTGGGAGCCTTCCTTTCTTCAAACGGAACGAACCGAGCTAGAATCAGACCGATTCCCGAAAAGCCTTTCTGAAGATTCCTCAATGTCCCGGCTATTCGCGGAACGTGAGAAGCAGATGATTCGTCATCTGCTTCCGGAAGAAATGGAAGAATTTCTTGGGAATTCTACAAGATCAATTCGTTCTTTTTTCTCTGACAGATGGTCAGAACTTCATCTGGGTTCGAATCCTACTGAGAGGTCCGATCCTAATCCTAAATTGTTGAAGAAACAACAGGATGTTTCTTTTGTCCCTTCCCGGCGATCGGAAAAGAAAGAAATAGTGGATCTATTCAAGATAATTCCGTATTTACAAAAGACCATCTCAATTCATCCTATTTCATTAGATGCGGGATGTGATATGGTTCCGAAGGATGAACCGGATCTGGATAGTTCCAATAAGAGTTCATTCTTGACCCAAAATCCATTTTTGGATTTATTTCATCTATTCCATGACCGGAACAGGGTGGGGTCCACGTTACACCACGATTTTGAATCCGAAGAGAGATTTTCAAAAATGGCAGATCTACTCATTCTATCAATCACCGAGCCGGATCTGGTGTATGATTATGATAGGGTATTTTTTCCCTTTTCTGAGGGATTCAACTCCGGGGATGAATCGAAAAAGAAATCTTTATTGGTTGTACCTCCTATTTTTTATGAAGATCCAAAACCAAAAAGAGTGGTATTTGCTAGCAACAACATAATGGAGGCAGTCAATCCATATAGATTGATCCGAAATCTGATTCAAATTCAATATAGCACCTATGGGTACCTAAGAAATTTAGCAAATCGATTCTTTTTAATGGTAATGAATCGCTCCGATCGCAACTTCGACTATGGAATGAAAGGGGATCCAATAGGAAATGAGACTCTGAATCATAGAACTAGAATGAAATATACGATCAACCAACATCTCTCGAATTTGAAAAAAAGTCCGAAGAAAGGGTCCGACCTTCTTAGTTCTCGAACCGAGAGATCCATGAATCGGGATCCTAATGCATATAGATACAAATGGACCCAAAATTTCCAGGAATATTTGGAACATTTCATTTCTGAGGCGAAGAGGCGTTTTCAATTTCAAGTAGTGTTCGATCGATATCATCATCATCGATCTCGATTAGGTAGTCATCGATCTCGATATCGATTCCGTATTCATCTGAATCGATTCCGTATTTATCTGAATCGAGATCGATTCCGTATTCATCTGAATCGATTCCGTATTCATCTGAATCGATTCCGTATTCATCTGAATCGATTATGTAGTCATCTGAATCGATTACGTATGAATCCGACTCAATATTTGATTGATTGGGCCGAGTTTATGGCCAAACTGTCGAAGTCCCATCCCTTTTTGACGAAGTCACCTCGTTTCCTTTTGTCGAAGGCATCTTTCTTTTTGTCGAATTCACTTCCCTTTTGGTCGAAGTCACTTCTCTTCTTTTTGTCGAAGTCACTTCTCTTTTTTTCCTTTTTGTCGAAGTCACTTCCTTTTTTCTTTTTGAGTATCGGCCCCATTCCTGGGTCTGAGATCCCCATCTATATCTATGAATTGAAAGGGCCGAATGATCAACTCTGCAATCAGTTGTTAGAATCAATAGGTGTTCAAATCGTTCCTTTTAATAAATGGAAACCCTTCTTATTGGATGATCATGATCCTTCCCAAAAATGGAAATTCTCGATCAATGGAGGCACACTATCACCATTTTTGTTCAATAAGACAAAATGGATGATTGACTCATTCCCTACTAGAAAGAATTGGAGGAAAGACTTTGATAACACGGAGTCCTATTTCTCAATGATATCCCACGATCGAGACAATTGGCTGAATCCTGTGAAAGCATTTCATAGAAGTTCATTGATATCTTCTTTTTCTAAAGCAAATCGACTTCGATTCTTGAATAATCCACATCACTTCTGGTTCTATTGTAACAAAAGATTCCCTTTTTATGTGGAAAAGGCCCTTCTCAAGCATTCGGATCTTACGTATGGACAATTCCTCAATATCTTGTTCATTCGCAACAAAAGATTTTCTTTGTGCGTCGGTAAAAAAAAACATGTTTTTTTGGAGCGAGATACGATTTCACCAATCGAGTCACAGGTATCTAAGATATTCATACCTAACGATTTGCCCCAAAGTGGTGACGAAACGTATAACTTGGACAAATCTTTCCATTTTCCAATTCGATCCGATCCATTCGTTGGTATAGCTATTTATTCGATCGCAGACATTTCTGGAACACCTCTAACAGAGGGACAACTAGTCCATTTTGAAAGAACGGATTGTCCACCTCTTTCAGATATGAATCTATTTGATTCCGAAGGGAAGCAGTATCTCAATTTCAATTCAAACCTGGGTTTGATTCACACTTCATGTGCTGAGAAATCCAAAAAGAGGAAAAACCGGCGTCTTAGGGTTAAGAAACGGCAGATGGATAGAACCCTTCAACGAGAGCGTGCTTTTTCAAATCTCTCAAAATGGAATCTGTTCCAACCCTATATTCCGTGGTTCTTTACTTTAACAGGGTTCAAATATCTAAAATTCGCCCTTTTAGATCCTTTTTCAAACCTATTGCGGAGTCACATATCCATTTTTCAGGATATTCTGGAGACATCATGGTGGATTCTTCAGACAAAATTGTGGGCGATTCTTTCCAAATGGACTCTCAGTGAGATTTCGAGTCAGTGTTTCCAGAATCTTCTTCTGTCCGCAGAAATGATTCATCGAAATAATGAGTCACCCCTATGGCTGAGATCATCAAATGCTCGGGAGTTCCTCATCCTTTTCCTTCTTCTTGTTGCTGGATATCTCGTTGGTACACATCTTCTCTTTGTTTCCCGAGCCTCTAGTGAGTTACAGACGGATTTCAAAAAGATCAAATCTTTGATGATTCCATCATACATGATTGAGTTGCGCAAACTTCTGGATAGGTATCCTACATCTGAGCGGAATTCTTTCTGGTTAAAGAATCTCTTTCTAGTTGCTCTGGAACAATTAGTCTATTTTCTAGAAGCAATATGGGGTTCTGCTTTTAACATGCTATTGGGTGGCGGTCCCGCTTATGGGTTCAAATCCATAGGTTCTAAGAAGAAATTTTGGAATAGCAATCTCATCGGTATCCTGGATTTCCTAAGGATCATACCAAATCCCATCAATCGAATCACTTTTTCGAGAAATACGAGACATCTAAGTCGTACAAGTAAAGAGATCTATTCATTGATAAGAAAAAACGTGAACGTTGAGTGGATTGATGATCAAATAGAATCCTGGGTCGCGAACAGTGATTTGATTGAGGATGAAGAAAGAGAATTCTTGGTTCAGTTCTCCACCTTAACGACAGAAAAAAGGATGGATCAAATGCTATTGAGTCTAACTCATAGTGATGGTTTATCAAAGAATGACTCTAGTTATCAAATGGTTGAACAACTGGGATCAATTTACTTACGATACGTAGTTGACATTCATCAAAAGGATCTAATGAATTATGAGTTCAATAGATCCTGTTTAGCAGAAAGACGGATATTCCTTGCTCATTTTCAGACAATCACTTATTCACAAACCTCGTGTGGGGCTACTCGTTTTCATTTCCCATCTCATGGAAAACCCTTTTCGCTCCGCTTAGCCCTATCCCCCTCTAGGGGTATTTTAGTGATAGGTTCGATAGGAACTGGACGATCCTATTTGGTCAAATCCCTCGCGACAAACTCCTATGTTCCTTTCATTACGGTAGTTCCGAACAAGTTCCTGGATGACATTCCTTATGAGATCGATCCTTATGATAGTGACGCTGCCGATCTTTATAGTGATTATAGTGATTATAGTGATAGTGATGATAGTTACGCTATTGATGAGAGTGACGATATTGATATTGATGAGAGTGACGATAGCGATAGCGATGATGACCTTGATATCGATGATATAGAGCTGCTAAATGAGCTAACTACGGATAGGGATAGACTACTACTAGACCGATTTAGTATCCCCCTTACATTCGAATTAGCAAAAGCAATGTCCCCTTGCATACTCTGGATTCCAAACATTCATGATCTGTCTGTGCGTGCGTCGAATGACTTATCCCTCGGTCTATTAGTGAACTCTCTCTCCAGGGATTGTGAAAGATGCTCCACTAGCAATATCCTTGTTATTGCTTCGACTCATATTCCCAAAAAAGTGGATCCCGCTCTAATAGCTCCGAATAAATTAAATACATGCCTTAAGCTACGAAGGCTTCTTATTCCACAACAACGAAAGCACTTTTTCACTCTTTCATATACTAGGGGATTTCACTTGGAAAAGAAAATGTCCCATCCTAATGGATTCGGGTCCATAACCATGGGTTCCAGTGTACGAGATCTTGTAGCACTTACCAATGAGGCCCTATCCATTAGTATTGCACAGAAGAAATCCATTATAGACACTCATACAATTCGATCCGCTCTTCATAGACAAACTTGGAATTTGCGAGCCAAGGTAAGACCGGTTCCGGATCATGGGATCCTTTTCTATCAGATAGGAAGGGCTGTTGCACAAAATGTACTTCTAAGTAATGGCCCCATAGATCCTATATCTATCTATATGAAGAAGAGATTCCCTAAGGAAGGGGGTTCTTATTTGTACAACTGGTACTTCGAGCTTGCAACGAGCATGAAGAGATTAACGATACTTCTTTATCTTTTGAGTTGTTCTGCCGGCTCGGTCGCTCATGATCTTTGGTCTGTACCCGGACCCGCTGAAAAAAAAGGGATCACTTCTTATTTGGTTGAGACTGATTCTGCTCTAGTTCGTGGCCTATTAGAAGTATTCGAAGGAGAAGGGACTCTGGTGGGATCCTCTCGGACAGAAAA